AACGTGGAGTTCAGGCGGGATTAGGAGTTTCATTTGTATCTATTCTTATGGTTAAAGATGAATTATATTCAAAACGGCTGAATTCAGTAGTAATTAGTGATAAAAATATTAGTAAACGTTTAACATTGCTTGTTAACTTAAAAATTAATGAGTCCCAATTATCTGGAAAATTTTATAAATATTGTTTTGCTATATTAAAAACCCGTCTATATATTAAATTTCTTAATTTAGATTATTAGTCAAGTAGTTTTTGAACGCCTAAATTTTTTAGGTGTTCAAAAACTACTTGACTAATAATCTAAATTAAGAAGTATTAAATAAGCAAAACTAACGCCTCCAAATGAACCAATAAAAAATCCAGAAGTGAATTGGTTCCAATTTTTACCATTTAATAAATCATTTTTATTAATCACTTCAGATTCTTGGAAAGTTACTTTCCCATACATAGCTAAGCAAACAGTTAATATTGTTACTAAACCTACAGAAGATAGGAACCCAATTAGAAGTGAAATTTCAGATGCTCGTAATGGTCCTAATTTTTCAAAAGGTCCTAGTAATAAATAACCATGTGCCATACCAATTTCTAACCCTCGTAAAAGAGGAGATAGTCCTTTTCTATAAGCTGGTAAACTACCTAAATAAGCTTTTGTTGCTGCTGATGAAGTGACTGGTGTTGATAAGTGCCCAACCGAAGGATCATCGTTGTAAGGTTTAATAAAACTTGTCATAATTATTTTGTAAAACTTTATTATATAAAAATATTTATATCTTTTTAAAAGAGAATAATTTAGGATTCCAGTGAATGAGAAATTTTATTTTTTGAACCAGTTGAGCCAATTAAATTAGTGTATTTTTTGGTTTTAGATATATAATAGTATATTATATCATTTTTTATAATTTTTAGCCAAGGAAAAAAAATGAGTGTTCTTATCGATTACGTTTTATTGTTAGGTATTGCCTTTGTACTTGCATCTGGTTTGTTTTTAGGCCTTAAAGGAATTAAATTAATTTAATTTTTTTTAGTCTTGTTAATATTTAAATTAAATTTAGAATTTTAGTCTAAACATTTATAAATTCTATACTGTTAAGAAAAGAAAGAATTATGAGTACTGAGAAAATGAATAACTTATTAAAACGTGATATTGTAGTAGGTTCTAGACGTTTTAGCAATTATTTCTGGACATTTATTTTATTTTTTGGGGGATTAGGTTTTTTACTTACAGGTATTTCAAGCTATTTCCAAACGAATTTATTATTTTTTATTAACTCAACAGAATTATCATTTTTACCTCAAGGGCTTGTTATGACATTCTATGGAGTTGTTGCTATAAGTTTAAGTATATATATTGGACTTACAGTTTTTTGGGATGTTGGTAGTGGGTATAATGAGTTTGATAAACAAAATGAATTGATTAGGATAGTAAGACGTGGATTCCCAGGAAAAAACCGTCAGATATTATTAGTATATGCCTTCAAAAATATTAAAAGTATTAAATTAAATATCCAAGATGGTATTAATCCCAAACGTGTTATTTATTTATGTACAAAGGATCAACGAGAAATTCCACTAACACCTGTGGAACAACCAAGATCTTTAGAGATTTTGGAAAATGAAGCCTCTGAATTAGCAAGATTTTTAAATATTAATCTAGAAGGACTTTAATTTATTAAAATTAGTATAGATAATATTTATTTTTAAACTACTTATTTATTTATTTATCTTTTAGTTAGAATAAAACTAATAAACATAAATAAATTATATTATAGTAGGTTATAAGTGCGAGCATAGTTTAGTGGTAAAACCATAGCCTTCCAAGCTATTGATGCGAGTTCGATTCTCGCTGCTCGCTAACAAGAAAAATTTCCACTTAAAAACTTTTTAACCCAATTATATTTTACGAAAGAAATAAGATTTTAATAGGAATGAGAAATAACTTTGTTATACTTATAAACAAGAAAGGTATAATATATTTTTATAAAATGGAGAAAGTTTTAAAATGTCTGGTGGTTCAACAGGGGAACGTCCTTTTTCTGATATCATAACAAGTGTACGCTATTGGATTATTCATAGTATTACAATTCCTTCTTTATTTATTTCTGGTTGGTTATTTATAAGTACTGGTTTAGCCTATGATGTTTTTGGAACTCCTAGACCTAATGAATACTTTACACAGGACAGACAACAAGTTCCGTTAGTAAATGATAGATTTAGTGCTAAGCAAGAATTAGAAGACTTAACAAGAGGATTATAAAAAAATATATAAAATTTAGGAGAAATACGTGACTAGAAATACAAATCAACCTGTAGCTTACCCTATTTTTACTTTTCGTTGGCTTGCTATACATGGTTTAGCTGTCCCAACGATATTCTTTATAGGTGCAATTACATCAATGCAATTTATCCAACGATAGGAGTTTATTCAATGACAGGTCCAAATCCTAATAAGCAAGAAGTTGAAATAAGTCGTACGTCTTTATACTGGGGTTTATTATTATTTTTCATATTAGCAGTACTTTTCTCTAGTTATTTCTTTAACTAAGGAATTTCGTAATTACTAGGTAGAATTTTTATCAGTTTAAGAAAAGATATAGGAGCAAGAGAATATTATGGCAGGAACAGGAAGAATACCACTTTGGTTAGTCGCATTAGTTGGTGGCCTAGGAGTTATAGTAGTTGTAGGTACTTTTATTTTTGGTTCTTATTCTGGGTTAGGGTCTTCACTTTAACACTCAATTGCTATGGGCTTATTATTTATCTACATTGAAAAAGACACCATTGAATAACTTTCGAAATTTTCAAGGTTCTCTAGAGATCCTTGAAAATTTCGAAAGTTATTCAATGGTGTCTTTTTCAATGTAGATAAATAATAAGCCCATAGCAACAGCAGGAAAAACTAGCCCAACTAAAGGAACTAAAATTGAAGGTAAATAATTAATTAACATAATATTTTTTATTAATAAATTTTGTAGTAAACGATACTAACACATAGATTTAAGACTAAATTTAAACTATACGAATGCATTCAACAAAGAGTGAAAATTTTTATAATCGTCTAAAAGAAATGCATAACTTTGCAGAAATCTACGCTAAACAAACTAATACCTTTTTTTGCTTAGACCCTTCAATAACTTCTGTAATTATTACAGGGTTAGCTACTTATAAAGATCAGTATGGAGTTCCGTTATGTCCTTGTAGAAATTTTCGTAGTGAAAAAGCTGAAATTGAACTAAATTATTGGATTTGCCCTTGTGTTTCAATGCGCGAACGGAAAGAATGTCATTGCAAATTATTTGTACAACCTAATGACTCAAGCGCCTCAGAAACTCAAAAAATTAGCCTAGATACTATTTATAAAAATTTATAAATCAGCTTTTTTTGCTATAAAAATAATAAGTGGGCCTGATACAATAATTAGTGTTGCAGTAATTACTTGACCAATAACTTGCCAATTCATACGATTGTTCTCCTGAATAATTATCTAGGTATTTTTGTATACATCAAAACGGAAGTACTTATTAATAATACTTATTCAAAACCGCAAGACTAAAAAATCATTTATTAATACTTTTATTATAATTCAAACTAAGAAATAAAATAAAAATAAGATCCCTATTTTTAGTTTATTACAAAAGTACTTTAATTATTTTTCAACATTTTAAATGAGGTATTGAAAACCAAGTTTAATAAATTATGGACAAATAGAACTTTTATTTTAAAAAATTCTATATTTAAAATCTTTAATTATATTAACTAATAAATTACTTTTTTAAATAATCAATAAATATTTTTACTAAGGAGTGAAGAGTATATGGAAACAGGAAAAAATTTAGAAAATTTATCTTTAGAAAAAAATTTAAACTTAAAACAAGTATATTTAGATACACAAATAAAAACAATAATTGATATATTAGAAGAAGAATTAGTTGGTTTAATACCTGTTAAAACAAGAATTCAAGAAATTTCAGCATTATTAGTTATAGATAAATTAAGAGAAAATCTAGGTTTCACAACTGGGAATCCAGGTTTACATATGTCTTTTACTGGTAGTCCTGGTACAGGTAAAACTACTGTTGCGACACGTATGGCTGATATTCTTTTTAAGTTAGGGCATTCAAAAAAAGGACATTTATTAACTGTAACTAGAGATGATTTAGTTGGACAGTATATTGGACATACTGCTCCAAAAACTAAAGAGGTACTAAAAAAAGCAATGGGTGGTCTTTTATTTATTGATGAAGCTTATTATTTATATAAGCCAGATAATGAAAGAGATTATGGGAGTGAAGCAATTGAAATTCTTTTACAAGTAATGGAAAACCAGCGTGATGATTTAGTAATTATTTTTGCAGGGTATAAAGAACGTATGGAACAATTTTATAGTTCTAACCCAGGGTTATCTTCGCGAATAGCAAACCATGTAGATTTCCCAGATTACTCTCCAGATGAATTACTTATCATCGCTAAAATGATGCTGGAAGAACAACAATATCAATTTTCTCCTGAGGCCGAACCAGCATTTTTAAATTATATTTTAAAACGTCGTGAGCAGCCACTATTTGCTAATGCTCGAAGTATAAGAAATTCTTTAGATAGAGCTAGAATGAGACAAGCAAATCGTAATTTTGATAGTGGTGGACGTGTACTTACTAAGGCAGATCTAGTTACAATTACAGATGCCGATATTACGGCTAGTAGTGTATTTAGTTTGTAATTATAATAAAGGCTTATTATTAAGTCATTTTCTCATATTGGGAATTTACTTAATTGTAGTTTTTATTTACAATATATTCTAATAATTTGTTTTGGAAATTATAAAATTAATTTGATAAACATAACTTTTGTATTTTCTAGTAAAGTTATTTATATATTTTAAGCTTACTGGAAGATGCAAAAGGTCTAATAGAATACCAATTGATTTAAGATTACCCCCAGATCTTTTTCCTCAACATTTATTTATCTTTTTCAAGCGATATAATAAATTACCCACTACCTATCTTTTCTTGTTGTTTCAATTGTATAACAAAATTGCTAGATTATAACGGAATAAAAAGTTTATATATTATATTATTACGATAGTAGGTTAATCTTTTTCTTTGTATATTTTATATTTAAGCCTATATGACTTATAAAAAATCATTTTTATTTACCATTAGTTTCAGGTCACTTTTTTCAACCACTATGTTATATTATGATAGATGAATCAGATTCATCTTAAATGAGGATAAGCTTTTCTATTTTTAAAAAACACTTAGGAATATTAAAATACAAATATATTATGTTAAGTATAGTAATAAGAAGTATAAAACTTCTTATTACTATAACGATCTTTCGATCTCTCTCTCTTATCTACCAAAAAGGTAGTTAGAGATAAAATAATAATACAGAAATAAATCTGATTATTTTAATTGAATTAACCAACAACAGAAGGAGCAGAAATCGCAACAGGAAGAATTTCGTTAGATGCTAAATCTAATGGGAAATTATGAGCGTTACGTTCATGCATTACTTCCATACCTAAATCTGCACGGTTGATGATATCAGCCCATGTGTTAATAACACGACCTTCACTATCTACAACAGACTGGTTAAAGTTAAAACCATTTAAGTTAAATGCCATAGTACTAACACCTAAAGCTGTTAACCAAATCCCAACTACAGGCCATGCTGCAAGGAAGAAATGTAAAGCTCTAGAGTTGTTGAAACTAGCGTACTGGAAGATTAAACGACCAAAGTAACCATGTGCAGCTACGATGTTGTAAGTTTCTTCTTCTTGTCCGAATTTGTAACCATAGTTAACAGATTCAACTTCACTTGTTTCACGGATTAAACTTGAAGTTACTAAAGAACCATGCATAGCACTGAATAATGAACCACCGAAAACACCAGCAACACCAGCCATATGGAATGGGTGCATTAAAATGTTATGTTCAGCTTGGAAAACGATCATGAAGTTAAATGTACCAGAAATACCTAAAGGCATACCGTCAGAGAAACTACCTTGACCGATAGGGTAGATTAGGAATACCGCAGAAGCTGCTGCTACTGGAGCAGAGAATGCTACGAAAATCCAAGGACGCATACCTAAACGGTAGCTAAGTTCCCACTCACGACCCATCCAACAAGCAACACCAAGTAAGAAATGAAAAACGATTAATTGGTAAGGACCACCATTGTATAACCATTCTTCAACTGAAGCAGCTTCCCAAATTGGGTAGAAATGAATACCAATTGCATTTGAACTAGGTATAACAGCACCACTGATGATGTTGTTACCGTATAATAAAGATCCGGCTACTGGCTCACGAATACCATCAATATCTACAGGAGGTGCTGCGATAAAAGCGATGATGTAACAAGAAGCCGCTGTTAATAATGTAGGAATCATTAAACAACCAAACCAACCAATGTATAAACGGTTTTCAGTACTAGTAATCCATGTAGCAAATGTTCCCCAATCTCTTTTTTCACTTTCGCGTCTTTCTAAAGTTGCAACCATAATAGTTTTTTTAAAATAAGTTTTAATTCTTCCCAGGTAACTTATATTTCTCAAAAATATTTATAATTTTTACCAACATATAAGTTAATAATAACCTGTTACTAATTATTGTAGTTATTTTATATATTAATAAAATGGGTAATGTATATATTTTTAGTTCTATAAATTTAAATTAAGATAACGTTGTATTTAAACTTTTAATTATATTGTTTTACCTATTATAAAATTAAAGATAATTAATTCGTATTCTAGTAACTTCGAGTGTTATTATAATAAGTGAATACATTACATATTGACAATTAAAATTTTATTACGTTACAATAGAATGCAATCTATAATTGAGTATTAGTAAATCTAAATTTATTTACTAAGCATTAATTTTTTAATCTTTTAAATTATCAAAATAAAATTTCTTTATAAGAATTATTAGCTATGTCACATTCCGTAAAGATTTATGAGACTTGTATTGGTTGCACACAATGTGTTCGTGCTTGTCCTACCGATGTATTAGAGATGGTTCCTTGGGATGGTTGTAAGGCAGGACAAATTGCTTCAGCTCCTCGTACAGAAGATTGTGTTGGTTGTAAGCGTTGTGAAACAGCTTGCCCAACAGATTTTTTAAGTGTTCGTGTTTATTTAGCCGCTGAAACAACGCGTAGTATGGGATTAGCATACTAACAATATAGTAACCAAGTATCGTTTATACATAAACGATACTTGGTTACTATGTTAGTATATCACTAATAGTGGGTTGCTAACTCAATGGTAGAGTAATCGGCTTTTAACCGAAAAGTTCTGGGTTCAAGTCCCAGGTGACCCAATTAATATTATTACGAAGTTAAAAATTAATTAAGAAAATTTATTTCACGATTTATATATCATTTCGTGAAACTTTTCTATTATGACATAAAATAAAACATAAGTATATTGTTGATATATGATATACTAAAAATATATATTCCGAAATAATTATACTCCAGATGGACTATTTTCTGGTTTTTTTTCAGTCACCATAGAAGTTTCTTTTGGCTGTCTATGTCTAGGTAATGAAATTTTATATTTTGGTTTTTCTTTTGGTTTTTCTTTATCATCTAATTTAATCTCTTCCTCTTCTTTTTTAATAGTTTTTGATATTGAAACTTTAACTTTATCAAAATCAACATCTACTAAAATATCTACAGGGTCATCGTCATCATGATCTTTCTTATAACGTAAATATTCAAGAGAAACCTTATCTTCCACTAATTTTACAAGAGCACGACGTAAAGGTCGAGCACCATAAGTAGGGTTAAAACCTTCTTCAATTAATAATTCCATCATTCTAGGAGTTAAAGATAATGATATTTCTTTCTCCTGTTTAACTCTTTCTACTAAATCTTTTACCATAATAACTGCAATTTGCTTAATATTGTTTTTTGTTAGTTGTTCAAAAACAATTATTTCATCAATACGGTTTAAAAATTCAGGTTTAAAGAAGGCTTTAAGACTTTCTCCAACGGTATTACATAATTGAGCGTATTTTGTTTTTTTAGTATCCCCTGTTTCTCCACCAAAACCAATTCCTTGTGAAGCTAAATCATTATTTTGTATTGCTTTAGATCCTAAATTTGAAGTCATTATTAATATTGTGTTTTTAAAATCAATAACTCTTCCTTTAGAATCTGTTAAACGACCATCCTCAAGTATTTGAAGCAATAAATTAAACACATCTGGATGGGCTTTCTCAACTTCATCAAATAATACAACAGTATATGGCTTACGTCTTACAGCTTCCGTTAGTTGCCCCCCTTCGTTATAACCAATATAACCTGGTGGTGAACCAATTAATTTAGCTACAGTATGACGTTCCATAAATTCTGACATATCTAAACGAACCATAGAATCTTCTGCTCCAAAAAAGAATGATGCAAGAGTCTTTGTTAATTCAGTTTTTCCTACTCCAGTAGGGCCTGAAAAGAAGAAACTTGCAATTGGTCGTTTCATATTTCTCATCCCAACCCTAGCTCTTCGTACAGCTCGAGCCACAGCTGAGACAGCTTCTTTTTGCCCAATTACTCTTTGGTGAAGAACATTTTCTAATTCTAGTAATCTAGTATTTTCATCCTTGGTAATTTTTGTCACTGGAACACCAGTCCATAACGCAACAATTGAAGCAATATCTTGGGCCCCAACTTTTAATCTTTCTAATACTCCTTTTGGTACAATTCTTTTTTGTGCTTTTATAATAGCACCCATTTGTGCACGTAAATTTAATTCATCATCTCTAATTTCAGTTGCTGTTTCAAACCTTTGTTCTCGAACAGCTAAATCTTTATTATCTAAAATCGTTCGCAACTCTTTATCTAAAATATGCACCGCTTCAGGAAGACGATAATTTACTAAACGAACTCTTGCACTACCTTCATCAATTAAATCAATTGCTTTATCAGGTAAAAATCGATCAGCTATATACTGCGCACCTAAAGTAGCTGCTGCAGTTAAAGCCTCATTTGTAATTTCTAATCTATGGTGTTGCTCGTAACGTAGTCTTAAACCTTTTAAAATAGTTATAGTTTCTTCTATACTAGGCTCATTTACCCAAACCGGTTGGAAACGACGTTCTAAAGCTGGGTCCTTCTCAATATGCTGGCGGTATTCATCAATTGTTGTAGCTCCTATACATTGTAATTCCCCACGTGCCAGGGCAGGTTTTAAAATATTCGCAGCATCTAATGCTCCTTCTGCTGCACCAGCTCCAACTAATGTATGTACTTCGTCGATAACAATAATTATATTTTTTTGTTCTTTCAATTCTTGTACAATTCTTTTTAAACGTTCTTCAAATTCACCACGATATTTTGTTCCGGCTAATAATAACGTAATATCTAAAACAAATATTTTATGTTCATGCATTTCACTAGGAACTTCGCGTTGAATAATTCTTTGTGCTAAGCCCTCGGCTACTGCTGTTTTACCAACTCCTGGCTCCCCAATTAAAATTGGGTTATTTTTACGACGTCTTGATAAAATTTGGATGACACGTTCAATTTCATTTTGTCTACCAACAACAGGGTCCAATTTTGCTCGTTCAGCTGCTTCTGTTAAATCTGTTGTATACTCTAGTAAATTTGGGGCTGTTAAAGAAGCTCTATCTAAATCATCAAAAAGAAATAAATCCTTTGTCTGGTTTTGATCTCCTGATCCAACGTTAGCTAATACTTTTGAAGACCCAGATTCATGGTTTTTATCTAATTCATTAAGTACATAAGCTTTAATTCGAGGTATATTTGCACCTAAATTTTGTAAAACTTTTGAGCATATACCATCTGTATCATTTAATAAGGCTAAAAAAATATGTTCAGTATTGATATAACTATGGTTTAACTCCTTAGATTGTTTTATTGACATCTCTAATACCTTTTTTGCTCTAGGGGTAAAGGGGATCTCTATTGCAACAAATCCTGTTCCTTTACCTATAAGTCTTTCCACTTCTATTCTTACTTTTCTAATAGTAATTCCATACTCTCTCACAGCATTAGTGGTTACACCACAGCCTTCACCTAATAAGCCTAAAAGTATTTGTTCCGTACCTACAAAATTATGGCCTAAACGCCTTGATTCTTCTTGTGACATCATAATTACTTGTAAAGCCCGCTCAGTAAACCTTTCAAACATAAATATACCTCCTAAATTGGTACTAATTAATAAAACTATAGACTGCTTGAATCTCTCTATAATTTTAATATTATTTCAAATAAAAAAAATTCTACTTTTAAACAATATCACCATAGCATTGTATAACGACGAGTTAAATTTTTCAAGATAGGAGTCAAATAGAAAAAACCATATAAAACTCAATATAGGAAAAGACTACCTTGATCTCCAAATGAAAAATATATTATTATATAATAGTAGTGATATAGATATATCACTATTATTAATAATTATCATTTAATAAAATACTTTTACTTAAATTAAACTATGGCAAAAAATAAAGGTGCTAGAATTATAATAACCCTGAGATGTACAAACTGTAAAAAAACATCAAACATTAATGGAAAAACAGATATTAATTCTAGTCAAGGAGCACTGGCCAAAAAAAGACAACAAAAAATCGATTATACAACAACAAAAAACCGTAGAAATACTCCAGATAGACTTGAATTAAAAAAATTTTGTCCCAACTGTAATTCACATACACAACAAAAAGAAATAAAATAAGGAGGATAATATGCCAAATAATGAAAATAAAGGAAAACCGACAAAAACTAGACGTCAACCATTTAAACTTAAACCAAATGAGACAATTGATTATAAACAAGTTGATATTCTTTTATCATTTTCAACAGAACATGGAAAAATTAAATCCCGTCGCTCAACCAATTTAACATTAAAACAACAAAGACAACTTTCAAAAGCTATTAAAAGAGCAAGATATTTACATTTATTACCTTTTGTTACATCAGTAGAAAATTAATGTTCTCAGAATATTAGCTTAAATTTTATAATATTTTTAAACTATACTTTTTCTTTACTTTTTCAAGAAATTCAAGAAATAAGATATAAAAAATATAAAAACAGAGAAAATATGAGTCGTTCACAAAGAAATGATAATTTTATCGATAAAACTTTTACGATTATGGCCGACATTATTTTAAAAGTTTTCCCAGCAAGTAAAGAAGAAAAGCAAGCTTTTTTTTATTATAGAGATGGTATGTCAGCACAATCTGAAGGTGAATACGCTGAAGCATTAGAAAATTACTACGAAGCATTGCAACTTGAAGAAGATCCTTATGATCGTAGTTTTATTTTATATAATATTGGTTTAATCTATTCTAGTAATGGGGAATATTTAAAAGCTTTGGAATATTATCATCAAGCTTTAGAATTAAACCCAAATTTACCACAAGCGTTAAATAATATTGCTGTTATATATCATTATCAAGGTGTGAAAGCTTCCGAAAAACAAAATATTGATGTCTCTAAATTACTTTTTAATAAGGCTGCTGAATACTGGAAACAAGCAATTAATCTTGCTCCAAATAATTATATAGAAGCCCAAAATTGGTTACGAACAACAGGTCGACTTTCCGCTTAATATCTCTAGTTAGCTTTTCTTATTCGAAATTTATTGATCTTTTTTTTATTTGTACAATCTATTAATTCAAATTTTTTAGTCTAAAATAAGACTCGTTTTACTTTTGTTCTCAAGCTTAAATAAAATTAATTAAAAAATTTTCAGGTTTCATTATTATTTAATAATGCAAATAATTAAAAAATGACTGAAAAAACAATAACGAATGATAAAAATGTTAATACAGGTTATATAACACAAGTTATTGGACCAGTTATCGATGCAGTCTTTTCTTCAGGTATATTACCAAAAATTTACAATGCTCTTGAAGTAGAGAGTAACGAAGGAGTTATTATTTGTGAAGTACAACAATTATTAGGGGATAACCGAGTTAGAGCTATTGCAATGAGTGCTACTGATGGTTTACAGAGAGGGGTTAAAGTTATTGATACTAAATCTCCAATTCTAGTTCCTGTAGGTAAACCAACCCTTGGCCGTATTTTTAATGTTTTAGGACAAACTGTAGATAATTTAGGAGATGAGACTGGTAACGAAACATTACCTATTCATAGACCTGCACCAGCCTTTACAGACCTTGAAACTAAACCAGCTATTTTTGAAACTGGCATTAAAGTAGTGGATTTATTAGCTCCTTATCGTAGAGGTGGTAAAATTGGACTTTTTGGTGGTGCCGGAGTAGGTAAAACTGTTTTGATTATGGAACTAATTAATAATATTGCTAAAGCTCATGGTGGTGTTTCTGTTTTTGGTGGAGTAGGTGAAAGAACACGTGAAGGTAATGATTTATACATGGAGATGAAAGAATCTGGTGTAATTAATGAGAAAAATTTATTAGAATCCAAAGTAGCTTTAGTTTATGGTCAAATGAATGAGCCGCCAGGTGCACGTATGCGTGTTGGCTTAACTGCTCTAACAATGGCTGAGTATTTCCGTGATATTAATAAACAGGATGTTTTATTATTTATTGATAATATTTTTAGATTTGTACAAGCTGGTTCAGAAGTTTCAGCCTTATTAGGACGTATGCCTTCAGCTGTGGGTTACCAACCGACTCTAGGTACTGAAATGGGTGCTTTACAAGAACGTATTACATCAACTACTCAAGGTTCGATTACTTCTATCCAAGCTGTTTATGTACCTGCAGATGATTTAACTGATCCAGCCCCAGCTACAACTTTTGCTCATTTAGATGCAACAACAGTTTTATCTAGAGGCTTAGCTGCTAAAGGAATATACCCAGCTGTGGATCCTTTAGACTCAACTTCAACTATGTTACAACCATTAATTGTTGGTGATGAGCATTATAAAACAGCTCAGTTAGTTAAAGAAACATTACAACGTTATAAAGAACTACAAGATATTATTGCAATTCTAGGAATTGATGAACTATCTGAAGAAGATCGTTTAGTTGTAGATCGTGCTAGAAAAATTGAACGTTTTTTATCACAACCATTCTTTGTTGCAGAAATCTTTACGGGCTCTCCTGGTAAATATGTAGATTTAGAAAACACGATTAAAGGTTTTAATATGATTTTAGGTGGTGAATTAGATGATTTACCTGAACAAGCTTTTTATTTAGTTGGCGATATTAATGAAGCAATCTCTAAAGCAAAAACTTTTAATAATTAATTAGGGAATTTTCCAATGAGTTTAAATATTCGTGTAATTGCTCCAGATGGATTAATTTGGGATACTTCTGCCGATGAAGTAGTTCTACCTAGTCTTACAGGTCAATTAGGTATCCTTACAGGCCATGCTCCTTTAATTACTGCTCTTGAAATAGGAATTCTTAGAATTAAAGTTAATTCATCTTGGACACCAATTATTGTTCTTGGTGGATTTGCTGTTATAAAAAATGATGAAGTTATAGTTCTAATTAGTGGAGTAGAAGAAATTATAAAACAAGATTACGCTGAAGCAAAAGAGTTTTTAGCTAAAGCTACAAAAAATTTGGATTTAGCAGAAACAACTAAAGAAAAAATTGATGCTTCACAAGAGATGAAAATAGCATCATCTAAGTTACAGGCATTTAAATTTATAGAGTCTTAAAGGATTAATAAATATTTTTGTAGAAACTATGAGAGAAAATGTTAAAACATTAAAGTTTAAATTTTATTCCATGACGGATATTGTTAAGACTTCATCACGTTCAATTACAGAATTATATTTTAACGAGCATTTTGATGAACTAAGGCAACGGGTGTTTCATATTTTAAGTTTTTTATCTTTAATTACATTTTTTACGTTTTATAATGTGAAATTATTAGTTAAAATTTTAGAAAGTCCTGTTTCCAATATACAATTCTTTCAATTATCTCCTGGCGAATATTTTGTTTCGACTTTAATAATATCATTTTATGCGGGTGTATTATTTTCTACCCCATTATTATTAAGTCAAACACTTTTCTTTTTTAGACCTGCTTTAACTAAAAATGAAAAAAATATCATAGTCGGTTTATTGGTTAGTTCTATTGTTTTATTTGTTTTGGGATTACTCTTCTCTTACTTTCTTTTGATTCCTGCAGCCTTAAATTTTTTTATTTTTTATGGCGCAGAAGTTATCGAGCCTTTTTGGTCTTTTACTCAGTATTTTAATTTTGTCTCTACTTTGTTTTTTAGCACAGGATTAGTATTTCAAGTACCAATTGTTCAAATTATCCTAAGTTTATCTAAGATAGTTGACCCAATAAAAATGTTAAATTATTGGCGGCCAATGATACTTTTTTCTACCATATTAGGTGCTGTATTGACACCCTCAGCAGATCCTATAACACAATTATTGTTATCAGGTGCTTTATTTTTGTTATACTTTTTAGGAAGCATAACATCAATTAACTTAGTAAAAAGAGAGGTTATATAAAGATAATAAGGAATTAATAATTCCTTATTATCTTTATATAACCTCTCTTTTTACCAGAATCTCTTTCTATCAAGGATTATCAATTAAAAACTTTTTAATTTACCTAATTTCAATATGGAACTTTTGAAAAGACTAATGAAATTTCTCATGATAAGCTTTATTTTTATCATTAGTAGTCTTACACTTTCTGTTAAGATGTCAGAAGCCTATCCAATTTATGCACAACAAGCATATGCAAACCCGCGTGCAGCAAATGGAAGAATTGCATGTGCAAATTGCCATTTAGCAGAAAAACCTGTGCAAATAGAATCACCAAAAGCTGTATTACCAAATAAAGTTTTTGAAGCAGCTGTAAAGATTCCGTATGCCAAAGATGCCAAACAACTCCTGGGTAATGGTCAACTAAGTGGATTAAACGTTGGGGCGGTTGTTATTTTACCTGAAGGCTTTAAATTAGCACCAAAAAATTTAATTTCAAAGGAAATTCAGGAAAAAAGTAAGGGGGTTTATATTTCTCCTTATAGTTCAACACAGGATAATATATTAGTAGTTGGTCCAATTGCAGGTGATACTCATCAAGAAATTATTTTCCCAGTTTTATCGCCTGACCCTGCAACTAATAAGAAAATTAATTTCTTAAAATATCCAATTTATGTAGGGGCAAACAGAGGTCGAGGACAAATCTATCCTACTGGAGAAAAAAGTAATAATAATATGGTTACTTCCTCTTCAGAAGGTCAAATTGCAGAAATCCAGACTTTGGATAAGGGTGAAACTTCAATAACTATAATAGGTTCTACTGGTAAAGAAACTAAACAAACTATTCCAAAAGGTTTATCATTAGTAGTTTCAAAGAAAGACACTATTAAAATAGACCAACCTTTAACGAAAGATCCTAATGTTGGTGGATTTGGGCAGACGGATGTAGAAATTGTTTTACAAGACCCAAGTAGAGTAATTGGTTTCATAATCTTCGCTTTTTCTGTATTGTTTACTCAAATCTTTTTCGTAATTAAGAAAAAACAATTTGAAAAAGTTCAAGCTGCAGAATTAAAATTTTAGTATTGCTTTTTTTTAATAAACTAAAGAAAAATTATTTTTCTTTAGTTTATTATTAATATATAGTATATTATATTATGTTAAGGATATATATATTATAATTATAAGTCTTATTAAAAACTAAAACGTATATTAAACTTTGTCTTTCAAATTAATTAAGGGAACTTTTTATTTCATAACTGTAGCTATAATCCTCTACTTTTTGTTTATCCTCACCTCGAAATTTTTGTTGATACTCATAAAATCGATCTCTTGGTTTTTTAGAAATTAACGGTAAGTTTATTTTTTTAAAGCTTTTCGAAGATGGTATAAATAATATTTCGCCATTTTTTGTCTCAGTATTATTCCAAAAACTTAAAAAATCACCCAACCCCATAGAGACAATTTTAACATTACTAGCGATATCTAATAACACTGTATCACTCTCAGATAAGTAAGCAGTTTCACTACGTTTATCTGGCTCAAGAAACTCATGGAGTTCTTCAAGAATACGTGAGAATAAAAAACGTTGGTAATTTAATTCATATTGAGGTTTCAGTTGTGTACGCGATTTTATTAATCTATACTTCGTTAACCATAATTGAATTTTATCCATTCTGGTTTCTGGAAAAGCATATTTATTTTGTAACGTAAATGAGTCATCGAGGTAATCGATATTTGTTAAAGGATAATCCTTCTGGTTACTAGAATTCTCAATAAGCCTTATGGTTTTGAAAGGTTCAAGAAGTTCTTCAAGAACTGTTATTAATAAATCTTGTGCTTCTTCTAAATTAGAAAAAATCGGAATGATATTTTTACTTAATAATTCGTCTGTATTTTTATAAACTAAGTCTTCTATTTCTGCTAACCTTAATTCTTTTTTTTCTTTATTCCAAATATCATCTAACTTAATAGTTTTGATGTTATTCTCTAATATGTCTTTAAATGTTCTATTGAAACTTGCTTCATTTCTTGGTGTTGTAAGGTAAGGCTCAGCATTTGTAAATATTGTATTATCAAGAAATGCGTAATCATATTCATATTCACTCAAAAAATAATAAAGGGTTCTTTCTTTTCCTGAATCATCCACTATCGTTTCTGTAATTAATTTTGACTCATCTTCTTCCTGTTCTTCTATAGTTAAATCTGGTACCTCTAGATTACCATTTATTCCATATTTTTTTGGTAAAAGTAAAGCTTCTAAAGGGAACTCTGGCAAGCTTCCGTATGGAGCCTCAACTTCAAGGGCGTGTTCTAATATAAAGGGTCTATTCCCTGGTTTACCTTCTATAAAACCCTTCTTATTAAGATCTGCATCAGTTCTCATTAAAAAAGTACCTGCTCGTGCGGATATAGCTTTCCCGTATGAAGAATTTGATAAATCATCAAAATTATTAACTGGTACAGCAACTAAAAATTCTTTTTCTTCTACTTTTATAGATTTAACAATAAAATAAACCTGAATTTTATTAAGTTTTTCCTTAGCGTTAATGTTTTTATTATCAGATTTTTTAACGTCAATCTTACTTTCTTTAGTGCTTTGATTTAAATCATCTAACTTATCAGGTCCTTCACTTCCATCATTAATACCCCAACGATCAATTTTTTCATTTTCTTCGCTCCATAGATCATTTACATTAAAGTTACTATCAAACAAACTTTTATCATTCTCATTAATCTCAGCGGATATACGACTTGACACATTAAAATCACTAGGTAAGTTCTTAGGCACGAAATTTAGGTTCGTCATATTTTCAACTCATTATTTTTGATTATAAATCAACTCTATTTACTATTTCTTCAAAAATAGAAGAACAAACTATAATCTATTATTTTCTAATAAAACAAACTGTATTAATAACATATAATGTTATAAGGATACAGTTTGTATTTTTTTTTAATAAAATAATTATATTTAAAAGACAGGGAATGTTAATGCATCAGGATAAAAACGATTAGCTTCAATAATAAATCCAGCAGTAAATGTCATCCATCCAACAAATAAAACAGGTGCAGTCGAAAGATATTTTAAGAAATTGTCCATGTTGTTCGATACCTCTTAATTTATTATATATAGTAAAATTTTTGTTTTAAGAATTTTAAGAATTTTAAGAACGTTATTATCTTGGAGATACAGTAATTTCAGAATCAGGAACTAAAAAATTACCAGTAGTGAATTCTTGCCAAGCTGAGACTGGCCAAATAAATCCTGACGACATAATTTTTAATGCTAATGGAACATCAAGGATAATTTCTTTTTCCGTTGGGTTTGAAGTAGTACCGACTGTATTTAGATAACTACGGCCAGCCCAACCTATCCAACCACTTATGTATAAGAACATCATTCCTGGAATTACAAATTCAACAGCATGATCCCATCTTCCATCTGTTATAAGATGAGGTAAACCTTCTTTACCACATAATAACTCAGAGTTTGAGTAACGAGTAAATCTTTGCTTAGTTCTAGTAATTTGTTGTTCTAAAGCTAATGCTGGAGGAGATCCAGGCTCATATTTTTTAACTCTTACTTCTAATTTTTTAACACTAGCATCGAATCGCTTATTAAAAGGTGCTGATTCACTACATTTTGTTAAACCTGCAACATCGGCAAATGCTGCTAAAGGTATACTCAGAGCTAAAAAAAATATTAATACTGATTTCTTAAAATTAAACATTAATCTGAAAAGTAATGAAAAACTATGAGTTTTAATAAAAAATAAATTTTTCATGCTATATATAGTTTAGATCTATATAACATGGAAATAATGATATAAATATAGTATAGTATAGTATTTGTGTAAAATTCAAATTAGCTTATTAACTTTATACAAGTTTTTAATTATCGACGATCAGTATAACGCTGAGAACCAATCTTTTCAAGTTTTTGGTTACGACGAAGTGGTCTCGTTACTAATTCTAAAACTTCAATAGCGTTTGTAAAACCATGGATTTGAGCAAATGTAAATTCAACGGACCATTTTGTATTAATACCTCTTGCTTCTAATGGATTAGCATGCGCCATACCAGTAATAACTAAATCAGGTTTCATATCACGAATTCTATCTACTTGATTATAATTATCAGGCTTTTCAATAATAATAGGAATTGGAATATTTTTTTCCTTACAAGTTTTTTGCAATAATTGTAATTCAGCTCCTTGATATCTTTTATCCATATAAGGTATACCAATCTCAAATACAATCATACCTGCTCTTATTAAAAAACGTGCTAATGAAATCTCTAATAAATTGTCACCCATAAAGAATACACTTTTACCATCAATCAAACTGACATAATATTTTAATTTTTCCCATATTTCATCTTCTCTTTGCTGTAAACCTTTAGGTTCAATACCAAAAACCGAACAAATTTTTTCTAACCAAGCTCTTGTACCATCAGGTCCGATGGGGAATGGAGCACCAATTAGTTTACATTTTCTTCTTCTCATTAAGGTTGTTGCAGTTCTACTTAAATATGGATTTACTCCACAGACATAATTCCCTTCATTAATAAGAGGTAATTCAGTATAACGTTTTGAGGGTAGCCAGCCTGAAACTCGAATACCTTGTTTTTTCAACTCTAAAGTAAGTTGATTCACAACTGGGTCAGGTATAGAACCAAACAAAATAAGAGGTACATGTTCAACATAATCCTTATCAGGTGAGATTACTTTTTCTACTGGAGTGTCTAGCTGCTTTGCATTTGGTCGTTGTGCTAAAGCGGCTAATACAGTATCCTCCCCTTGTGTAAAGGCATAATCAAGTCCGTTTGCTCGTGCTACTACAATTGGTAAGCTTATTTCTGCTTCTAATTTTGGTGCAATCCCTTCTAAATCCATTTTGATGATTTCTGTTGTGCATGTACCAATCCAAAATATTACACTAGGGTTTCGGTCTCTTTTTACTTGTAAACATAAGCGTTTAAGTTCTTCGTAATCACTTAATTGTGCTGATATATCACCTTCTTCTAGTTCAGCCATGGCATAACGAGGTTCAGCAAAAATCATTACTCCTAAAGCGTTTTGCAAAAAGTACCCACAGGTCTTTGTCCCAATAACTAAAAAGAAACTATCTTCAATTTTTTGGTATAACCAAGCAACACAACTAATTGGACAAAACGTATGATAATTTCCTGTTTCGCATTCAAAATTTATCTTTTCTTTTAAATCGTTTTTATCTACATGTTTTATCTGATTCATATAAATCCTTTTACTAAAAAATTAAAATTTATAAGTCTAATTGTTTTAGACTAGATCGAAAATACTTCATTTAAATCATTTTCAATGGTATCAAATTCTAATGTATCTTCCTCTTTTTGTGTTGGGTTTAAATAGAAATCAGATAGTAAACTAAATAATTCACGATCTGCAGCTTCTTTTGGAACTACACCTTCAGGATTAGCAATAAGTTGGTCTGCTACATTTAGGTAGTATTCACAAATGTAATATAAAGAATTATCAGATTCTGTCATCTCAAATAAAGTTTTACCTTTTACTCTTGAAACTCTAATGTCTTCAATAAGAGGTAATACTTCTAAAACAGGCATTGGCACTGCATCAATATATTTATCAATTAAATCTCTAGTAGCGGTTCTATTACCTATAAGTCCTGCAAGTCTTAATGCATGTGTTCTAGCTTTTTCTCTTACTGAAGCAGCGATTCTATTTGCAGCAAATAAGGCATCAAAACCGTTATCTGTTACAATTAAACAATAGTCAGCATAATTTAATGGTGCAGCAAAACCACCACAAACAACATCTCCTAAAACATCAAATAAAATTACATCATATTCATCAAATGCATTTAATTCTTTTAAAAGCTTTACTGTTTCCCCAACAACATAACCTCCACAACCAGCTCCAGCAGGTGGTCCTCCTGCTTCAACACAGTCAACTCCTCCGTAACCTTGGTATATAACGTCTTCTGGCCAAATATCTTCATAATGATAATCTTTTGCTTGTAATGTATCAATAATCGTTGGAATTAAAAAACCAGTTAATGTAAATGTACTATCATGCTTTGGATCACAACCAATTTGTAAAACACGTTTTCCTCGTCTACAAAGAGCGACAGAAATGTTGCAACTTGTTGTTGATTTACCGATACCACCTTTACCATAAACAGCTAGTTTCATATATGACTCCTGATTTTTATTATGTGTTAACTAAATTATCATTATTTAAAAAATAATTATTAATAATAGTCGCTCTTAAGAGATATTGATTGATATAAATGATATAAACATAGTATAATATAGTTTTTTAATAAAATTCTATTATTATTATAATATTATATTATTATATATTATAATCTAAATATTTAACATATATACATTTATATAATATAATATAATTTTAATTACTATAAAAATTTTGTTTTTTCTTTTTATTTCATAACTTTAAACTTATTTACTTTAGATTTTTAGTCTTTAATTATATATTTATTTATAGAACTTTTTTGATATTTTGTTTTTTTGTATTTTGTAAATATATAAGCTATACTAATTACGTACATTTGTGGCAATTTTAATTATATTATAAAAATAGGGAGTAATAATGTTTTTCCAGGATTTTTGTAACGTTTGTAATGATAGTAATATATTTAATAATATTCTGTTTGCTTGCTGTCTTGTCTCTACACTTTTTTATTGGTTTAGTTTAGGGTTTAAAAATATAAAAGTTTTTAGTATTTTAGCAAAAATTACTTCACGATTTGTAACCTTCAGTCTCTTTGTTTTTTTATTAAATCGTTGGATTCAATTTGGCTATTTTCCTTTAAGTAATTTATATGAATCTTTACTCTTTTTATCATGTATACTTTTATTTGTTTATCAAGCTTTAGAGTCCAAAACTCAAAGTTCATTATTTGGATGTATTATTGTACCAATTGTTTTATTTATTACTGGTTTTGCTGCATTAACACTACCCCTTGAGATGCAAAAAGCAAGTGCTTTAGTTCCAGCCTTACAATCAAATTGGTTAATGATGCACGTTAGTTTAATGATGTTAAGTTATGCCATATTAATTATTGGATCATCATTTGCAATAGTTTATGTAGGCTCATTTTTAGAACTTGAAGATTATATAAAAACGATACCAGTCAGAGCTGCTGAATATGAAAAGCATATGAGAAAAACTTTAAACCTAACTAAAAGCCAATTTTTATATCTAGGTTTAGATGTAATTTATAATGAGGAAGAAGATATTGTTATAAACAACCGTACAAAATTTTTATACCATATAGATAATTGGAGTTATAGAGCTATAAGTTTAGGGTTTCCTTTTTTGACTATTGGTATAATAGCCGGTGCTGTTTGGGCAAATGAAGCTTGGGGATCTTATTGGAGTTGGGATCCAAAAGAAACTTGGGCTTTAATCACGTGGTTAATTTTCGCGGCATACTTACACCTTCGACTAATAGTAGGATTAAATGGCAAAAAACCAGCTCTTTTAGCAAGTATCGGATTCTTTGTTGTTTGGATTTGTTATCTTGGGGTTAATTTTTTAGGGCAAGGTTTACATAGTTACGGTTGGTTTACATAAAACTAGAATTCCCTTTATATCTAACTTAAGATAAGAATAAAAAATTTATTTATACTTGATTTTTCTGTTGAAATTTAGTTACCTTAAAATGAATAATCGATTTATTAAATTTACGACAAAACTGATCTTTTTTTAATTACTAGGAGAAAAATAGTGATGCTAAAAGTTGAAAGTTTCTTTATCTAGGAGAAAACGTAAAATAATAAGAAAGTTAGGAGTTAAGGTAAATAAAATATATTGTCTTACTATATACTATAGTGTATCTAACTCTATTTTATTGAATATAATGGTTCGATAGTATTTTTACAAAAAGGCTAATAAAATATGGAAATCATATTACTAACAAAGTTACCAGAACTGTACTCAATGTATAGTCCAATTGTAGATATTTTACCAATTGTTCCAGTTCTTTTTTTATTACTTGCCTTCCTTTGGCAAGCTTCAGTTGGTTTTAGATAAACAACTTATAAATAGTGGTTTTGTAGAAATATATTAGTGTCTAGAATATGGGGCTAATATCTTCTGATTATTTAAACTTATTAAACGCAATACCTTTAATCACTTTAATAATTATTTATATATCTTTATATTATGATTGAACCTCTTCTTTTTGGTATGGTATTAGGTCTTATCCCAGTAACTTTAATTGGTTTATTCGTTGCTGCTTTTTTACAATACCGTCGCGGAAATAAACTTGGTCTATAAGAAAGAGAGATAATATAATTATTATCTCTCCTTTTTTCAATTACAATTACCAACTAGCTTTTCTTACACCAGGCAATAAACAATTATGTGCCATTTCTCTAACCATGTGTCGGCATAAACCAAAATCTCTATAAACCCCTCGACTACGACCAGTTCGCCAACAACGGTTTCTTAATCTTATACGGGAGCTATTTCTTGGTAGCTTTTCTATTTTTTTATGAACTTCCATTTGATCAGAAAAAGTATTTGCCTTTTTAAATTCTAAAAGAAGTGACTTTCGTTTTTCGCTATATTTTATAACTAATCTTTCTCGTTTTTTTTCTCTTTCAATCATTGATTGTTTAGCCATAGAAAATTCCTTAATTAATTTTTTTATATTTTATTTAGGTTTGTATATTAAAGTAATATTATACTTTAATATACAAACCTAAATAATAGTATAATCTAAATTAACCAAATTTTCCAGTTGTTGAAGCTATAACAAAAGCAGCATAAGTTAAAATATAACCCACTGTAAAATGAACTAGCCCAACTAATCTTGCTTGAACAATTGATAGAGCAACAGGTTTGTCACGCCAACGAACTAAGTTCGCAAGAGGTGTACGCTCATGAGCCCAAACTAATGTTTCTATAAGCTCTTGCCAGTATCCTCTCCATGAAATTAAAAACATAAACCCAGTAGCCCAAATTAAATGCCCAAATAAGAACATCCAGGCCCATACAGATAAACTATTCATACCATAGGGATTATAACCGTTTATTAATGGAGATGAATTTAACCATAAATAATCACGTAACCACCCCATAATATAGTTCGAAGACTCATTAAACTGAGCTGCATTACCTTGCCAAATTGTAACATGTTTCCAATGCCAATAGAAAGTAACCCAACCAATTGTATTTAACATCCAAAACATTGATAAATAAAAAGCATCCCAAGCTGAAATATCACAAGTACCACCACGACCTGGACCATCACAAGGGAAACTATAACCAAAATCTTTTTTATCTGGCATTAATTTAGAACCACGAGCATCTAAGGCCCCTTTAACTAAGATTAATGTTGTAGTATGTAATCCTAAAGCAATAGCATGGTGTACTAAGAAATCACCAGGCCCAATAGTTAAAAATAAATCATTTTTATCACTATTAATTGCTTCTATCCAACCAGGTACCCAGATCTCACTTCCCGCAACGCTAGCAGGACTTTCTTTCGAAGATAATAAAAGATCAAAGCCATAAACTGCCTTTCCTGAAGCAGCTTGGATAAATTGTGCGAAAACAGGTTCTACTAATATTTGTTTCTCAGGCTGACCAAAGGCAACTACAGTATCGTTATGAATATATAGTCCTAATGTATGGAAACCTAAAAATAAACTAACCCAACTTAAATGAGAAATAATTGCTTCTTTATGCTCAAGCATTCTAGCTAAAACATTATCTTGATTTGCTTCTGGATCATAATCTCTAACAAAGAAAATTGCCCCGTGTGCAAATGCCCCTACCATTAAAAAACCAGCTATATACTGATGATGTGTATAAAGAGCTGCTTGAGTTGTAAAATCTTTTGCCATAAAAGCATAAGGAGGTATTGCATACATATGTTGAGCAACTAGGGATGTAGTTACACCTAATGATGCTAAAGCTAAACCAAGTTGAATATGTAAAGAGTTTGTTATTGTATCAAATAATCCTCGATGTCCTGCACCTAATCTTCCACCAGGTGGACGATGTGCATCTAGAATTTCTTTCATATTATGGCCAATAGCAAAATTTGTTCGATACATATGACCAGCAATTATAAATACAACTGCAATTGCAAGATGATGATGTGCTATATCAGTAAGCCAAAGAGATTGAGATTGTGGGTGGAAACCACCTAAGAATGTTAAAATAGCAGTACCTGCACCTGTATTTGTACCAAAAATATGTTCTACAGTATCAGGGTTTTGAGAATAAGCATTCCAATTACCATCAAAAAATGGAGTTAAACCATCTGGATGCGGTAAAGTTGTTAAGAAATTATCCCAACCAACATGGATCCCACGAGATGCTGGAATAGCAACATGAACCAAATGTCCTGTCCAGGCTAAAGAGCTTACCCCAAATAAACCTGTTAAATGATGGTTTAAACGTGACTCATTAGTTTTAAACCAAGATAGGCTTGGACGGAATTTTGGTTGTAAATGTAACCAACCAGCAAATAATAATAAGCTAGATAGGGCTATTAAAAAAATAGACCCAACATATAGATCATTATTTGTTCTCATTCCAATAGTATACCACCAATGGTAAACACCTGAATAAGAAATATTTACTGGGTAAAATGCACCACCTTTTGTGAAAGCTTTCATTGCAAGGTCACCAAAATGTGGGTCCCAAATTGTGTGTGCAATTGGTTTTACTTTTAATGGGTTTAAAGACCATTGTTCAAAGTTACCTTGCCAAGCAACATGGAATAAATTACCAGATGTCCAAAGAAAAATAATTGCTAAATGACCGAAATGAGAAGCAAAGATTTTTTGATATAAATTTTCTTCTGTCATCCCATCATGTGTTTCAAAATCATGGGCTGTTGCAATTCCAAACCAAATTCTTCTAGTTGTCGGATCTTGTGCTAAAGCTTGGCTAAATTTTGGAAATTTAGTTACCATAAATATTTTACCTCGTTAATTTTATCCTACAGAAATAATTCTTGCTAAGAAGAAAGACCATGTTGTCCCAATACCACCTAATAAATAATGCGCTAATCCCACAGCTCGACCTTGAGTAATACTTAATGCTCGAGGTTGAATTGCTGGTGCAACTTTAATTTTGTTATGAGCCCAAAGAATTGATTCAATAAGCTCTTGCCAATAGCCACGACCACTAAATAAGAACATTAAACTAAATGCCCAAATGAAATGTGCCCCAAGGAAGATTAAACCATAAGCAGATAAAGAAGATCCATATGATTGAATTACTTGTGATGCTTGTGCCCATAAGAAATCTCTTAACCATCCGTTAATAGTAATTGCACTTTGGGCAAAGTTACCACCACTGATGTGAGAAACTGTTCCTGTTGGTGTTACTGATCCCCAAACATCAGATTGCATTTTCCAACTGAAATGGAATATAACTACTGAAATTGAGTTGTACATCCAAAATAAACCTAAGAATATATGATCCCAAGCTGAAACTTGACAAGTACCACCACGACCTGGGCCATCACAAGGGAAACGGAAACCTAAATTAGCTTTATCAGGGATTAATTTTGAACTACGAGCATATAAAACACCTTTTAATAAAATTAAAACAGTCACATGGATTGTGAAAGCATGAATATGGTGAACCATAAAATCAGCTGTACTTAATTTTATTGGCATTATAGCAATTTTTGATCCAATAGAAACAATATCACCGCCAAAAACGTAGCTTGCTGTTGTTAAAGCATTTGGTGCAGTACTACTTGGTGCTAATAAATGTAAATTTTGAATTGCTTGTGCAAAAATAGGTTTTAAAGGAATCCCTGTATCTGAAAACATATCTGGTGCACGTCCTAATGCTCTCATTGTATCATTATGTATGTATAATCCAAAACTATGGAAGCCTAAGAATATACAAACCCAATTTAAATGAGAAATAATAGAATCTCTATGACGAACAACTCTATCTAATAAATTATTATAGTTTTTTGCTGGGTTATAATCACGAACCATAAAAATAGCTCCATGTGCTGCACCACCTACAATACAGAATCCCCCAATCCACATATGATGAGTAAATAAAGAAAGTTGCGTAGGATAATCAGTAGCAATATAAGGATATGGAGGCATTGCATACATATGATGAGCAACTATAATACTTAACGATCCCATCATCGCCAGATTAATGGCTAGTTGCGCATGCCATGAAGTTGTTAAAATTTCGTAAAGACCTGTATGGCCAGCACCAGTAAAGGGCCCTTTATGAGCTTCTAAAATTTCTTTCATGCTATGACCAATTCCCCAATTTGTACGGTACATATGTCCTGCAACAATAAATAAGACTGCTAAAGCTAAATGGTGATGAGCAGTATCACTTAACCAAAGGCCACCTGTTACAGGGTTTAATCCGCCTTTAAATGTTAAAAAATCAGAATATTCGCCCCAATTTAATGAAAAGAAAGGAACTAAACCTTTTTTGAAACTTGGGTAAAGTTGACCAATTAATTCCCTATTAATAATAAATTCATAAGGTAAAGGAATTTCTTGTGAGGCAACACCCGCATCTAATAATTTATTAATAGGTAATGCTATATGGATTTGATGTCCAGACCAAGCTAAACAACCTAAACCTAATAAACCAGATAAATGGTGATTTAACATTGATTCTGCATTTTGGAACCACTCTAATTTTGGAGCAGCTTTGTGATAATGGAACCAGCCCCCAAATAACATTAATCCAGACATAATTAATCCACCAATAGCAGTCCAGTATAATTCAATTTCACTTGTTATACCTTCAGCACGCCATAATTGGAAAAACCCTGATGTTATTTGAACACCTTGGAAATTACCACCAACATCTCCATTTAAGATTTCTTGCCCAACAATAGGCCACACTACTTGTGCACTTGGCTTAATACCAATAGGATTATTTAACCATGCTAAATAATTCGAGAAATAAGCACCGTGAAAATGCATTCCACTTATCCATAAAAATATTATTGCTAGTTGTCCAAAATGTGCACTAAAGATTTTTCTAGAAACTTCTTCTAAAGAGTTTGTTTGACTATCAAAATCATGTGCATCTGCGTGTAAATTCCAAATCCAAGTTGTTGTTTTTGGGCCTTTAGACAATGTACGTGAAAAATGACCCGGCTTAGCCCATTTTTCGAAACTAGTTTTGTTAGCATCACGATCAACGAGAACTTTAACTTTGGCTGCTTGCTTTTTGGAGTTCATTTACCTTTTCCTCTCTGGAGACATAAAGATAGGAAACGCTCAAGTCTCATGAAATATTTATACTATTCCGAATTGAGTTTTCACTAATATATTATAACTAATTTACTAAAAAAAAGAAACTATATATACATTATATTAATATATATATATATATATATATATATAGAACTTTTGATAACGATAAGTTTTTATAAATATTTATAAATATCAGAAATATTTTATATTTATAAATATTTTTTGAACACTATTATAACTATTCTATTTTACCCCCAAGGGAATTCGAATCCCTGTTCCCTCCGTGAAAAGGAGATGTCCTAGGCCTCTAGACGATGGGGGCTTCAATTATTTTTTATACTTTTAGTACAAAAAATAATTTCTACATATTTATTTGAGCAGGCCCAGAAGGAATTGAACCTACATTAGAAACTTAGAAGGTTCCGGTCTTTATCCATTAGACGATGAGCCCATTTATCTAAAAATTATTACTTTTTTAATAGCTTCTAGAATAACGCTTATAAATTGTAATTATATGTATATATATATATATATATACGATATGAACATAACTTTGTCAAATGCTATAAATTAAAAACTTAAGATATAAGAATCAAAGATATAATATCTTAAGTTTAGAAATAACTTCTAAACTTAAAATATTATATCCAAAAAGGAAACTAATAATTAGATTAACTTTGTATTTCTACAAAAAATTGTTAACCAAAACAACAAATAATGTTGAGCTTCCAAGGCTTTTCTGGAAATAAAAATAACTGAGAGCCTTTAATAAAGTCTACAGTAGTCAAATATCTAGATAATTAGAAATGATGTCTTATCCTTAATAACGGTCTCCAGCAGGTCTTGCTTGAACAGCATAACTTGAAATCGTGTATTGAATGTTACGACCACCAATTTCATTACGTTCTAAATAGAAACCAGGTTCGTCTGAAGGTCGTTGTACAAGAAATGATAATGCACAACTTTCTGTACCGATACTAGCATCAAACGCGTTGATTTTAATGTAACCTTCTGGGTTAACTTTTCTACATTCAGCAAGTTCATACATTATTGCAGCAGGATCTTGGATGTCAAATAAAGGAAGACCCCATAATTCCCAGTATGAGTTACGTGGGTGTGGATCATCTGTCCATTCTACACTAACAGCCCATCCTTTTGACATAGCATAAGCAACTTGTTTTTTAATTTGCTCATCACTTAGATCTGGTAAAAACGAAAAACATCCTTGTGTAACTCTCATCACTATTCAAATATTCTTTAAAGATAAATTATAGAAATTTTATTTTTAGTTATACACTAAAATTTTTATTTGCTCTCTACTTTCGCTTAAAATAATATGGGGTATTAAGTATTTTTTCTGAAATTATAACAAATTTAAGGTCAAGTTTAAATTTATTTTGTAACAAAATTATAATCAATATAACTTGAATAATAAAGTAAATTTAGAATTAATTTCCTATAAATTTGGTTCCAGTATACTATTTGCTTTCAGTTGCAACTTCAACGAAATCAGGTGTATCTGTTGAAGTGTACTCGAAAGTAATATCTTTCCATAAATCTAAAGCTGCTTTTAAAGGACCACAAGTAGATGCTGCGTTACGTAAGATTTCAGGACCTTCTCCAACGTAGTCACGACCTTCATTACGAGCTAGAACCATAGATTCTAGAGCAACACGGTTTGCTGTCGCACCGGATTGAATACCATCAGGGTGACCAATAGTACCACCACCAAATTGTAGAACCACATCGTCACCTAAATAGTAAAGAAGTTGGTGCATTTGACCACAATGGATTCCACCAGAAGCTACTGGAACACATTTTCTAAGAGATGCCCAATCCATGTCGAAGAATAAACCTTCAGGTAGATTAATTTTAAGTTGAGTTAATAATAAAGTGTTGTAGAATCCTTTAACCATTAAAGGATCTCCTTCTAATTTACCAACAACTGTACCAGCATGGATATGGTCTACACCACACATACGCATCCATTTACAGATAACTCGGAAGTTGATACCATGGTTTTTTTGACGAGCATAAGTAGAATTACCTGCACGATGTAAATGTAAAATCATCTCAGCTTTTCTTGCCCAGATAGCCATAGTTTGAATAGCAGTATAACCGATAACTAAATCGACCATTACAATAACAGTACCAATTGAATGAGCGTACTCTGCACGTTCATACATTTGTTCAATTGTTGCAGCAGTAACGTTAAGGTAAGAACCTTTAACTTCACCTGTTGCAGCAGCGGCACGGTTAACACCTTCCATACAGTATAAGAAACGTTCTTTCCAACGCATGAATGGTTGTGAGTTAATGTTCTCATCATCCTTAAGGAAATCAAGACCACCACATAACCCTTCATAAACTACACGTCCGTAGTTTTTACCTGAAAGACCTAATTTAGGTTTTACAGTAGCACCTAAGAAAGGACGACCAAATTTGTCTAATCTTTCTCTTTCCACAATAACACCAGTTGCTGGACCTTGGAAAGTTTTTAAGTAAGCAAAAGGAATTCTCATGTCTTCTAGACGTAAAGCTTTAACAGCTTTAAAACCGAAAACGTTACCAATAATAGAGGCTGTTAAGTTCGCAAGAGAACCTTCCTCAAATAAATCACATTCATAAGCGACATATGCAAAGAATTGGTCGCTTGTTCCAGGTACTGGATCTACTCTATATGCTTTTGCTCTATAGATATCGCAAGCAGTTAATAAGTCTGTCCAAACTACCGTCCATGTTGCAGTAGAAGATTCACCCGCAACAGCAGCGGCAGCTTCTACGGGATCTACGCCTGGTTGTGGAGTTATACGGAATAGAGCTAGAATATCAGTGTCTTTAACGTTATAATCAGCATCCCAGTATCCCATTTTGGCATATGGAATTACACCTGATTCGTAACGCTCACTTTTTAACCGAGTTCTTTCCTGCACATTCTCAGGCATATAGATTCTCCGAAGCCAGCAACAAGCTCTTAATAGTTTTTATCCTTTAATGAGGGAATAATTTAGAAGTCCCTAATGTATATAAATACTATACTCTACAAAGGTATTAACTTTTCTATATTATTGAATAAAAAGATAACTCTTATTAATTATTTATATTATACTATTATTATATATTAAATTAGTTAAAAAGAGTTGTATATAGATTTCTAATATAATGTAACTAGTTGAATTCGATTACTTCCATTTTCTTTGGTTTATAAAGGCGATATAGCCAAGTGGTAAGGCCGTGGATTGCAAATCCTCTATCCCCAGTTCGAATCTGGGTGTCGCCTAATTAAAAAAAAGTTAAATTAACCAATGGTTGTAAAAGTCTATTTTTAAGTTAGTTGTTATTATTATATGATGTATTGGTGTAACTGGGGGTGTGGCGGAATGGTAGACGCAACGGACTTAAAACTTTGAGCATCAAATCATTAACGTGATTAGGAAAGTAAGTTCTCAAATTCAAGGAAATCTAAGTCATAATTATGATAAGACAATCTTGAGCCAAGAATTAGTATATTTAATTATTAATTAAGGTGCAGAGACTCGACGGGAACTACCTTAATTGGTAAAGAGAGAGTCCAATTTTGAAAAAAAATGTATCTATGCTTTTTATTATTGATGAAAATCATATCGAAATGAAAATCCGTTGATGCAAATCGTGAGGGTTCAAGTCCCTCCACCCCCAAATAAAAAATATTATAATAAAAAAATAAAAAATTTTTATGTGTATTTGTTTAAATTGTAATCGTATAGATAATTGTGAAGTTTATCTTATTGTTGAACAAAAACATAATGAAAAAAAAAAGTCTAAAAAAAAAAACAGACCATTCTTCCCTCAATCTCCTACTCTATTATGTATAAATTTTTTTTCTAAAAAAAATTTATACATAATAGAATGGGATGTTAATGAATGTTTATCTTACCAAGAAAAACCTGGTAGTTGGATGTCATTTCACCAAAAAAATTCTCGACATTCATCTTATCTTTCATTTGACTTATTATTTTCGAAAAATTTATAACTATATAATACTTTTATTTTTTGTATTTTATCAATAAATTATAAGTTTTAATAGATTAAAGTTTGATATTTAAGTATCAAACTTTACTAATAGGTTGTTAAACTTAATATATAGAGTTTAATGTTTTAACCATTTAATTTTAGACTAGCCACTATCAAGTCTATTAGCAGCTTGTTATAGGTCACAGTTACGCTTCAGAGGGTTTATAATAATCATTATAAAATAATTCTTCAACATTTTTAAAATAATTTCTACCAGTGTCAGCTTCAAACCCAGGATATTCTTTTAATGAGGAAGTACTTACTGAAGATTCACGTGTTAGAGCAATTTTCCCTGTTCTAGATAATTGCAAAATATTATATTTTTCTAATATTTTTTGAAGAGCGGCAATTTTCCCAGGATCAGCTGTTACTTCTACGATAAGTGTAGATTCTGTGATATCAGTAATTTTAAATCTGAATACATCGGCTAAATTTATAATTTCCTCTCGTTCTATAACATTTACTTTTAGTTTTATTAAAACTAACTCTCGTTCTACTAAAGGTAAGTATGTTATATCTTGGACATTTACAACATTAATTAATTTTTTTAGTTGCTTAGTTAACTGGCTAGCAGCATCTGAGCCATCGCTTTGATTTATTACTACTATTGTTATTCTTTCATAACATTTTCTTTCGCATGCTGCCATCGTAATACTTTCAATCTGGAACCGTCTTCTAGTTAATAGGCTTATAATACGAACTAATCCCCCTGCATCTTTTTCAACTAATACTGAAATAGTTCTTTTCATAATTATTTTAAATATTATTTTAAGTAATAAATTCACTACGATAGTTTGAACAAAAAAGAAAATTTCCCCTTTTTTGTTCAAATCATTCTACTGGCTTACTTCAACTATAGTAGAAAAAGCTGACGGGTCTAAAATAGCTAACTGGGATAACATTTTACGGTTTAGAAGAATTTTTGATCGTTTTAAATTATGGATGAATCTGCTATACTTTAAGTTGTAATTGCTTACTGCAGCATTAATTCTTGTAATCCATAATTGACGAAATATTCTTTTCTTCTCTTTTCTTCCACGATATGCGTATATTAAGCTTTTAATTACTTGTTGATTTGCTACACGGAATAAACTTGAATGAGAACCACAAAACCCTTTTGCAAGTTTTAAGATTTTGTTTCTACGGTTTCTAGCGACATTCCCTCGCTTAACTCTTACCATTAATTTTCTTATCGTTATAGGTTAACAAACTAACATTTTTCTTATTGCTTTAGTATCTGATTTACTTACTACAATGGTGTTTGCTAAATTTCTCTTTTGCTTAGCAGATTTTTTTTCTAAAAGATGTCCCTTAAAAGCTTTACGTCTAACAAATCTTTTTCCTGCAATAAGTTTATAACGTTTTTTTGCAGCTTTTCTTGTTTTAAGTTTTGGCATAATTTTTTTTGATGTCTATATATTTTTATATCATGAATTACTAATTATTAAGAATCTTGAGCAATAAATTCTTTTATTTTCTTGATTACTACGTCAAATTTTAGATAGAAATTGTTTCATCGCCGGGTTCCCAATCACTAGGACAAACCTCATCAGGGTTTTCTGTTATATATTGGATAGCTTGTAAAATTCTTAAGGTTTCATCAACACTACGACCAAAAGATAAATTATTAGTAGTTGAATATTGGATAACGCCTTTTTTATCAATAATAAACAAACCACGTAAAGCAACTCCAGAATCATGTAAAATGTTATAAGAATTACTAATTTCTTTTTTCAAGTCAGAAACTAGAGGATAACTTAATGGTCCTAAACCTCCATCTTCCCGTTTTGTTTGTAGCCATGATAAATGCGAATATTCACTATCAACAGAAACAGCTAAAACTTCAGTATCAAGTGAACTGAATTCTTTAAAGCGATCACTAAATGAAGTTATTTCAGTAGGACAAACAAAAGTAAAATTTAATGGATAAAAAAATAGAACAACATATTTTTTTTTACGGTAATCTGATAATCGAATTTTATAACGTTCTTCGTCATAAACTGCTATTGCCTCAAAATCTGGAGCAATTTTCCCTACCTGTGCATTATTATTATTCATAATAATATTTTCCTTATATAATTAATCACAGTTAATTTTATCTCTATACTATAAATAATAACTACTCTTTAAAGTAACTTATTGATTTTGTCTATTTAAATGACAAAAGAATAATCAAGACCTATTTAATATATAGTATACCAATCTTTTTCAGAATTTAAAGGTTTCATTAACCCCATCTGTATTAAATTAATTAGGATAATAGAATAGTTTCCCATACGTTGGAAAAAGAACATAAAATTCTGTAAAATATGACCGTAATGGGCTTTTTCCTTCACATCAATTTGTGTTAATAATAAATTTGCCTCAGCACATTTGTCTAGATGTTTGAAAAAACTTGGATGATTCACATTTAAAATAACGGGAAATAAACGTCCGGCACTTTGGTTTGTTTTTTTGATTACATGAATATCAAATTTACGAGCATCTAAACCTAAAGTAGCATAAAAACTACTTCTTTGTAAGTCATTTAAGTACATAGTCGCATAAACCGATAATAGAAAAAATCTACACCAAAGTTTAGCAACAGTAGTAGTTAATAATTCTGGTTGTGATTTTAAAATAGCAGCAAAAAAGTCTCCATGTCTATTTTCATCTTGGCACCAGCTTTCAAAAAATCTAAATATTGGATAAATACGATATTCGGGATTTTTTTCTAAATGTCTATAGATCGTTATATATCGCCAATACCCAATTTTTTCTGATAAATATGTAGCATAAAAAATAAATTTAGGTGAAAAAAAAGTATATTTACGACTTTTAGTTAAAAACCCTAAATCAAGAGTTAAATTAAAATCACTCATTGATTTATTTAAAAACCCTGCGTGTCTTGCTTCATCTCTAGACATAAAAGCAAATCCTTCGGCTAATAAAGGGTTTTTCGTTTTAAGGTTTCTTGATAATTCCTTATATAGTAGAAACCCTGAAAATTCAGCTGTACATGATCTTTCTAAAAATTCCGTAATAAGAGATTTTGTACGTTTATCAAAATGAGCCCAAGATTGATTAAACTCTTGATCACGAATAAAGTGATGTTGGTTATAATCCACTCGAAATTCTTCTATAATAGATTCAAGCTCTGACTTATTTGAATTAATGTCTAAGTTAGCCATTGCATCAAAATCCGTTGTATAAAATCGAGGTGTAAGTAAAGACTCACCTGCAGGAGTTTTTGTTTTTACTGCATTTGTTTCGTTATTTTTATTACTGTTAATCGATTTAGTCATAGATTTTACCCCTAGTATAAATTAATAGTTAGTTATTACAGTTTTAATTTAAAGCTTTATTTATTTATTTCTCATTCCGATTAGCAGAAATCACTAAATTATTTCAATTTCGTATTTATTACTTTTACGAATAAAGAATTTTAAGTTCAGACTTTGTTTTATACCCAAACCGGAAACAACTAAAGCTAATTTTATTCCTTTTTTTTTTTTAGTTCATCTAGCTTCTCCTATTTAATATTATTATATATTATATACTAAATAATATAATAATAAACATTTTATAAAAATCACTCTTTAAAGTAAGTAGATATTAAATTATATTGATTTTGACCTAGAGTTAAATTAAAGTATATAATAAAGTCTATATTGATTATATATTTTCAAAAATTAAGGAATACTCATGGATATAATTAGCTTAGGTTGGGCTACAATTATGATGATATTTACGTTTTCTCTTTCGCTAGTCGTTTGGGGCCGTAATGGGTTTTAAGATGATATAATTTTAAGCATAAGGATGTAATAATTTATGGGTGGAGAAATTTTATCAATCGGCGTTTTATGTTTCAGTATGGTGCTAATCGGATTATCTCTTGGGTTTCTATTATTAAAAGTTCAGGGAGAATAAAAAAATAAATTAAAATAATCAATAATAATTAAATTATTACCTTTATTAAATTATTTGTTATATATATATATATAAATATACTGTTATGAATAATGTGAACATTTTTAGTATATTATCAATAATACTCAATTTTTCATTAGTTCTTATTATACTAGTTAGAAGTCCTAATGAACAGAGCTTACAAGAAAATTTAGACCCGTTTAAACTTTTTGAAAGTTCTAGTAGAGCAGAAAAATCAATCGATAAATTAATCCAAATATTAACTATTTTATATTTCGTCTTAGCTCTCGTATATACTATTCAGAGATACTTTTAAGGACTATAATGAATAGATATAAAAGATAATGGATTAATTTAAGTTATTCTATTAATTAAGGGGCTGTATTGGTTTCGACATTTATAATTCTATTAATCAATAAGCAGATTTAAATACTTAAAACATACAGTAATTGCAAACAACATTATTAATTTTAACAAAAATCAAGTCTTTGCATAAATTTCTTGGATTTTAATCTCAATCAATTATATAATTGTTGATTGAAATAGGAATAAGATTATTTTTCCCTAAAACTTTACAAAACTTTAGTTTTGGTATTATTATTATAAATAAAGTATTTCAATTTTATTTATTGATATAAGATAAACATAAATTCATCAACTTTCTTGTTAAAAATTCGTTTATTTAGTGTTTTAAATATAACAAAAGTAAATTAATTAATAACTAAATCTGTGATTACATTGATTAGTTTGATAATTATTTTAAATGGACGTGGGTTCGAGTCCCACCAGCTCCTCATTTCTATAAGTTACAAAATGAAATTTATAGAACAAATTTTTGCATTTGTGGCCGAGTGGTTGAAGGCAACGGACTCATAATCCGTCTTCTTATTAGAACACCGCTGGTTCGAACCCAGCCAGATGCAAATTACTTAGTTCTAAACCTTTGTTTTAGACGACTTCCTTTACCTACGATACTACGTAAATAATATAATTTTGATCTTCTTACACGAGAAGATTTAATTACTTCAATCGATTCAAATTTAGGAGAATGTATTAAAAAATTTCTTTCTACACCGATACCCTGGAATACCTTCCTAACTGAAATTGTTAGATTAATCCCACTATTATTTTTTCCTAAAATAATTCCTTGATAGTATTGTATTCTCTCTTTATTACCTTCCTTAATAAATACTCCAATCTTTACTGTATCACCTACAAATATTTTTAATAAATTCTTTTTAATATGAACACTTTCAACAGAATCAATAAGTTCCTTATCATTTAAGAATGTTGTTTGTTTTAGATTTTTCATTAATTTTTTATTTATAATATTTTACTAAAGGATAATTAAAATAAATTTTTAAACTTTCAAGTTTTTACAAAACTTATCATAACATAGTATATCTTAAAAAAGTATTTTTATTTTAACTTATAGTCTAGGGAAAATAAAAATTATTTATTTATAGCTTTTCTATTGATTAAAAAAAAATTATGAACCAAGTAAAGGTATGATAATCCTTAAAAATGAAGTTTACAAAATTCTATAACCAATTATATATTATAGGTGTACACTAATTATTATCTAGTATACTATTACTATTATTTAATTTGTTCTTCATTTATAAACTTCATTTTAACCAAGCTAAAAATTATAAAGACCAACCTGATTTGAATAAAGAAACAAATTATTTTTCATAAATTAGTAAATAAGGAAAAATGGCCCATAAAAAAGGTGCGGGAAGTACAAAAAATGGAAGAGATTCTAAATCGAAACGTCTTGGGGTTAAATGTTTCCAAGGGCATCCAGTACAGGCTGGTAATATTTTAATAAGACAAAGAGGATTAAGTTTTAAACCAGGTGAGAATGTAGGTATTGGTAAAGATTACACTTTATATGCACTCACAGAAGGGGTGGTTTCTTTTAAAAAGAAAAAGAAACAAACATGCATTTCAGTTTCTGCTACTCTTTAATATAATTATACTAAAGATAAATGGGCAAGAATTTAGTATATCCAAAACTATACTACGCTTATTTTTTATTAGTGTACTTAAATTAGAACTAGGTACAATATTATAAATATATTTCTTTATACGAATAACAGAATAATAAGGCAGAAAGAAATTATATTGCAATTGCATTATAAAAATTCTAAATAGACCTTGGTACTTTAATAAAACGCCCAACATTACCCTATTATCTATAGTCAAAGTACTATCTAGAATCTAATCTTATTAATTATATAAATAGATTATACTATATAATTTAATAAGCTTGAATTACATTATCGGCAAAGTAATCTCTAGTCCTTCAAAAAATTTACTGTTAATTTCTATTTCTAGAATTAGATGTTTTGCATAGTTCAAGAAAATATATTTTATTAGAGAAAAGAAAGAAAATATAAAATTATGACACCATCTTTAACAAATTTTTTATCCAGTTTAATTGCTGGTGGGTTTATTGTAGTTTTACCTATCAGTCTTGCATTATTCTTTGTCAGTAAAAAAGATGCTTTAACTCGTGTACCACCAAAAAAATAGTCATTAAAAACAAAAATTTTAAAAGTTAGTTTTTTAATTTTTGTTTTTTACATTCCTATAAGTAAAAAATAGATAAAAGATTTTATAGTTTCAAATTCAATAATAAATAATTTTTCAAAAGTTTAATAATTCATGATAAACATAGTTTTTGGAGCAAATTTTCTTCTAGGCCTTATAATAATTCTTGGTGTACTAATTTTATATTTTTTAAGAATTATAAGACCAGAACTATCGCGTGATGAAGATATTTTTTTTACAACATTAGGGTTGATTTACGGCTCTATTTTAATTATTCATGGGTGGCGACTTGATCCAATACTATTATTCAGTCAAGTTCTTTTAGTCAGTATTGCTCTTGCAGCTGGTTGGGAAAATATTCGACTTAGAGGCTTAATTGCCAAAAAAATCAAAGAACAATTAAAATTACCAAAAATTTATTCTAATAAATTTAAGTAAACTTTGTTGTTAATTCTTGTTTTTTTGTTTCAGTAATTAAAATATTTTATAGGTTTAATCTAATATGTTCAAAAAAATTTTTATAAGTTTAACTATTGCTTGTTTAGCAAATTCAGTTGGTTCATCAGTTTTAGCCATAGACCTAGATGAAGCAACAAGAACAATACCTCTAAATAGTGATGGTAAAACAACAGTTTTAACTCCAAAACAAGTTAAAAGAGGGAAACGATTATTTAATTCTAGTTGTGGGCAATGTCATGTTGGTGGAATAACAAAAACAAATCCAAATTTAGGTCTTGACTCTGAAGCTCTAAGTTTAGCAACACCATCACGTAACAATATTAATGGTTTAGTTGATTACATGAAAAACCCAACAACTTATGATGGTTTAGAATCAATTGCAGAGATTCACCCAAGTATAAAAAGTGCTAATATTTTCACAAGAATGCGCTCATTAGATGAAAATGATCTAGTAGATATTGCAGGTCATATATTATTACAACCTAAGATTGTTTCTGAGAAATGGGGTGGCGGTAAAATTTATTATTAATTAAAAAAATAAAGTAGTAAAGATTTTTAATCTCGCTTTCTATATTAAAAAAATAATAGATTTTTATTTTGTTAAATTAAAAAAGACTCTATACGAGAATTATCAATGAAAAATTTTTTTTTTGGTTTCTTTATTGCATGCTTAGCTTTAATTAGTTTTCAAAATCCAGCTCAAGCGGTAGACCTTAATAATGGGGAAAATATTTTTACAGCTAATTGTTCAGCATGTCATGCTGGTGGTAACAATGTTATTATGCCTGAAAAAACTTTAACGAAAGGTGCTTTGTCTGCAAATGAAATGAATAGCGTTGGTGCGATTACTTATCAGGTAACAAATGGGAAAAATGCCATGCCAGCTTTTGGTGGTCGGTTAGCTGAAAGTGATATTGAAGATGTAGCTAATTTCGTTCTTTCTAAATCTGAAAAAGATTGGAATTAATAACTTAATCTTAAAGATAATACGAATAATATTATTCTTAGAATAATATTATTCGTATTATCTTCAAACTCTTTAAAAAACAAAACCTTTATCACTTCTAAAACTTTTATATTTAATAATACAACAAAACAGTGAGTAAAAAAATATTATATCAAGAACATGCAAGGCAAGCACTTGAAAAAGGAATGAAAATCTTGGTTGAAGCAGTTTCAGTTACTTTAGGGCCAAAAGGTAGAAATGTAGTTTTAGATAAAAAATATGGTTCACCCCAAATAATTAATGATGGAGTGAGTATTGCTAAAGAGATTGAATTAAAAGATAATATTTTTAATACTGGTGTATCTCTAATAAGACAAGCAGCTTCAAAAACAAATGATGTTGCTGGTGATGGTACAACTACAGCAACTGTTTTAGCTTATGCAATTGTAAAAAAAGGAATGAAGAATGTAGCCGCAGGTTCAAACCCAATTTCTTTAAAGTTTGGTCTTGAAAAAGCTACAAAATATTTAACTAACCAAATATTAGATTACGCTCGTCCTATTGAAAATAATATGGCAATAGAGCAAGTAGCAACAATTTCTTCCGGTAACGATAAAGAAATTGGATCCATGATTGCTAGAGCTTTAAAAACTGTGGGCCGTGATGGAGTTATTTCTTTGGAAGAAAGTAATAATACTTTTATTGAATTAGCAATAACGGAAGGTATGAGATTAGATAAAGGTTTTATTTCTCCCTATTTTATTACAAATGCTGAAAAAGCTGAAGTTGAATACGATAACCCTTTTATTTTAATTACAAATAAAAAGCTTACTCTTGTTCAACAAGATTTAATCCCTATCCTAGAAAAAGTTGCATTTACTAAAAGACCTTTATTAATAATCGCTGAAGATATTGAAAAAGAGGCATTATCTACTTTAGTTCTTAATAAATTGAGAGGAATTGTTAATGTTGTTGCTATCCGAGCGCCTGGTTTTGGGGATCTTCGTAAATCTCTATTAGAAGATATTGCGATATTAACTGGTGGAACTTTAATTACAGAAGAATTAGGCTTACGTTTAGATAGTGTTGAATTAGAGTTATTAGGTAAAGCTTCACGAATAACTGTTACAAAAGATTCGACTACTATTATTACTGAAGGCAATTTAGGTAATATTAAAAATCGTTGTGAGCAGTTAAAAAAACAAATTGCGATGAACGAATCAGCATATGAAATTGAAAAACTGAAGGACAGAATTGCTAAGCTTTCTGGTGGGATTGCAGTTATTAAGGTTGGTGCTGTGACAGAAACAGAAATGAAAGACAAAAAATTACGACTAGAAGATGCAATAAACGCAACACGTGCAGCAGTTGAAGAAGGTGTTATACCTGGTGGTGGTGCAACTTTAACACATCTATCAACACCATTAAAATTATGGGCTAAACAAAATTTAAAAGATGACCAACTTATTGGGGCCTATATTTTAGCAGATTCTATTAAAGAGCCACTGAAAAGAATTGCGGAAAATACTGGAAAAAATGGTAGCGTTATAACAGATTTAGTTGAAGAACAATATTTTGAGTTTGGTTATAATGCTGAAACAAATGAGTTTGGGGATATGTTTGATTATGGTATTGTTGATCCAGCAAAAGTGACACGTTCAGCAATACAAAATGCGATCTCTATTGCTAGCATGATTTTAACAACTGAATGTATTGTTGTAAGTAATAATAAAACAAATTAATCTTAATTATAAATATAATTTCGGGATTGACGGGACTCGAACCCGCAACTTTCACCGTGACAGGGTGATACTCTAACCAAATTGAGATACAACCCCCCTAGTCATATCTAAATAGACTATGGACATAATATGCCATGACCATATACTTTTTGTCAATAAGCATAAATATAAAATTTTTTTATATTCTTTTTGGACTTGTCGAGTAAATAAAATTTTCGATAAGTTAAGTTGGACAGTCTATAATTAGAATGTAAGGCTCTGTAGCTCAGTGGTTAGAGTAGGGGACTCATAAGCCCTTGGTCGCAGGTTCAAATCCAGCCAGAGTCATATTTAGGGTGAGATGGCTGAGTGGCTTAAAGCGTTAGATTGCTAATCTATTGTACAAATATTCTTTGTACCGAGGGTTCGAATCCCTCTCTTTCCTACAAATCCTACAAATATAGACTAAAATTTTATTAAAAAGGCTTACAAATTATAGGAATAGTTTTTTCTCACTTGACAGGATTATTAACTTCAGGTTAAAATTATGTTATTATTTAATAGAAAAATTTACGGAGAAATAATTATATGGCTAATGTAAGTAAAATATTTGGAGTTGACCTTGGGACGACCAACTCCGTTGCAGCAGTAATGGAAGGTGGACAACCCACAGTAGTTAACAATACCGAAGGATTAAGAACAACACCGTCAATTGTTGCTTATACTAAAAATAAAGATTTATTAGTTGGGCAAATTGCTAAACGACAAGCTGTTATTAACCCTGAAAATACTTTCTCATCGATCAAACGTTTTATGGGTTCAAAATTCAGTGAACTAAGCAAAGAATCAAAAGAAGTTTCTTATAAACTTGTAGGTGATAATAAAGATAATGTAAAAATTGTTTGTTCTAACATGGATAAGCAGTTTAGTCCTGAGGAAATTTCATCACAAATCTTGAGAAAGCTTTCCAATGACGTTAGTTTATACATGGGACAAACCATTAATGAAGCGGTAATTACAGTTCCAGCATATTTTAATGATGCACAGCGCCAAGCAACAAGAGACGCGGGAAGAATTGCAGGGTTAGAAGTTAAAAGGATTATTAATGAACCAACAGCAGCTTCACTAGCTTATGGTCTTGAAAAAAAAAATAATGAATTAGTTATTATTTTTGATTTAGGTGGCGGTACATTTGATGTTTCTTTACTAGAAGTTGGAGATGGTGTTTTCGAAGTTTTATCAACATCAGGTGATACTAAACTTGGTGGAGATGATTTTGATAGAAAAATTGTTGATTTTATTCTTGCAAAATTCAAAAAGGAAGAAGGTATTAACTTATCTTCTGACGCTCAGGCTTTACAAAGATTAACGGAAGCAGCTGAAAAAGCTAAAATTGAATTATCAAATCTGTCTGAAACAACGATAAATCTTCCTTTTATTACAGCAAATCAAGATGGGCCTAAACATATAGAGGAAATATTAACACGTGGTAAATTCGAAGAGCTTTGTGAAGATTTAATAAACCGCTGTCGATTACCCGTAGAGGCAGCAATAAAAGATGCTCGTGTGGATAGAAATACAATTAATGAATTAGTATTAGTAGGTGGTTCAACACGTATACCAGCTGTTCAAAACTTGGTGTATAAGATAGTAGAAAAAGAAGCAAACCAGACGGTAAACCCAGATGAAGTTGTTGCAATTGGTGCAGCTGTGCAAGGTGGAGTACTAGCTGGTGAAGTTAAAAATATTCTATTATTAGATGTAACACCTTTATCTTTAGGGGTTGAAACATTAGGGTCGTTAATGACAGTAATGATTCCTAGAAACACTACAATCCCAGTAAAAAAATCGGAAACTTTTTCAACGGCGACAGATAACCAAGAAAGTGTTGATATTGAGGTTTTACAAGGAGAACGTAAACTAGCCAAAGATAACAAAAGTTTAGGTAATTTCAGATTAGAAGGAATCCCATTAGCTTCTAGAGGGGTTCCACAAATTGAGGTTACTTTTGATATTAACGCAAGTGGTATTTTATCTGTGACTGCTAAGGATAAGGGGACTGGTAAAACACAGCGTATTAATATACAGAATGCATCAACTTTAGACAAAGATGAAGTTGAGAAAATGATAAAAAATGCTGAAGAGTCATCTAAAATAGATAAAGAGAAAAAAGAGAAAATCGACTTAAAGAACCAGGCTGATTTAGTTTGTTATCAAAATGAAAAACAATTAAAAGAATATGAAGATAAAATATCTGCAGAGAAAAAAGAACTTCTTATAGAAGGGATTAAAGCAATTCGTGATATATTGCAAAATGATGATTTTGATAATGAAGACCTGAAAAATAAACTTGAGGAGCTACAAAAAATTTCTCAAACTATTGGAGAAGAAATTGCTGCTTCTGCTAACCCAGAAGTTAAGGATGAACCACAAACAAATTCTGATGAAACAGTTATTGATACAGATTTTACTGATGATTAGTATTTATATAGTAAGTTTATATATATAAATTTAATTGCTTAATACTTACTAATTGATATATAATTATTAATAAATAATTTTATCGGAGGATTCTTATGCTTAGTTTATATTTTTTAAAACTATTTGTTTATGCCATTGTTACGGGTTTTAGTTCACTTTTTATATTTGGGTTTTTATCTAACGATCCATCAAGAAATCCAAACCGAAAAGATTTCGAATAAGATATAAGAGAGTAAAGTACTAACCTTATTTATAAATAAGGTTAGTACTTTACTCTCTTATATCTTATTCGAAATCTTTTCGGTTTGTATAACATAAAATAGTTATTATGTTATATTAGTTAATATAGACTTCTTAATATTTGATTTGCGAGTGTAGCTCAGTGGTAGAGCGCAACCTTGCCAAGGTTGATGTCGCGCGTTCGAATCGCGTCACTCGCTTCTAAATACACAAATTTTTATGATAATGCAAGTATATATTTTACGAATTGGTTAAAATAATAATAATAATTTTACTAGAAATTAAGGTATAATAATATTACTAATCAAATGAAATCAAATTATGTTAAAACAAGACCAATTAAATATTGGAGGCAAAGTTTTTAATTCTCGCCTTATTGTTGGAACTGGGAAGTATAAGAGTTTAAAACAGATGGTAGAATGCTTAGCAAAAAGTGAAAGTGAAATGGTAACAGTTGCTATCAGAAGACTTAATTTATTAAATATCTCTAAAAATGATAATTTAATAACAGCAATTAACTGGAAAAAGTTATGGTTATTACCAAATACTGCTGGTGCAAAAACAGCTGAAGAAGCTATTCGATTAGCATTTTTAGGCCGTGAATTATCTAAAAGGATTGGTCAAAAAGAAAATAATTTTATTAAATTAGAAGTCATTTCTGATCCTAAATATCTTCTCCCTGACCCAATAGGAACATTAAAAGCAGCAGAATTTCTAGTTAAAAAGGGCTTTATTGTATTACCCTACACAAATACTGATCCAATGTTAGCGAAACATCTTGAGGATATTGGATGTTCGACTATTATGCCTTTAGGTTCACCTATCGGTTCAGGGCAAGGTATTCAAAGTATAAATAATATTCAAATTATTATTGAGAATTCTAAGGTACCAGTGATTATCGATGCAGGGATTCGATCTCCCAGTGAGGCATCACTTGCTATGGAACTAGGTGCCGAAGCTGTTCTTATTAATACTGCAATAGCACAAGCAAAAAATCCTATGGTTATGGCTAAAGCTATGAACCTTGCTGTTCAAGCAGGTAGACAAGCTTATTTAGCAGTACAAATGATTCCATATAAGTTTGCACAATCAAGTTCTCCTTTAAAAGGGTCAGATTTTTTAAATTTAAGCAAAAAATAGTTATAACTCACAGTAATTAAAGTTATACAAGCAAGTGGCTTATTATTGAAATTTATTAGTTTTTAAAATGACAATATCAGGTTTGGTATGATAAACTACTTTGAAATTAACAGATAGATTAAAAATTTCTGAAAGATTATTAATAACAATCAAAATTTTAAAAAGAATTAGTTCCACGATTTTTTAATCATTTTAGATCCGTAAGGAAGGAGACGTTAGTGAATATTCCTAAATCCTTAACAACTTATTATTTTATTGTTGCAAGCAATGAATTTTTATTAGTTGCTGAACCTGTTGAAGAAATTTTACGTGAGCGAGTACAACATTATCGAAGAGTTAAAAAAAATATAGATTTTTGGCTAGTACAATCACCAAAATTTCTAGAATCTGTCCAATTAACTGATTTACAAACAAAATTAAGACAAGCTAGAATAGACGATGAATGCTCAGCAATTATTTCTGTAGATAAAACTTTTATTACTTGGTTAAAATTGCGACTTAATAATGTAGCAATGGGAAGCTTTAGTGCACCAACAGGTGATATTACAAGCCCATTAGCTTCTAATTTTAAAGTTGACAGAATTCCTAAACAAAAATAGTTTTGAAATAAAAAAAAATCAAAAATAATAATGATATATTATTAAAAGCCATATTTTAAGCATTAACTAATTTTTTTTATGGTAGAATTAATTACAAAGTATTAAAGAATCACTTACTAATTATCTAAATTACTAGGTTTAGTTAAAAAGAAAGTTCAGATTAATATTTTGATCCTTTAATTTTTAATTTAGAAAAACAATTTAAAAGAAAATTTTATTTTCCTTTAAAGCTTTTATTTTAATCTAACTTAATCCAATTTAATAAAAGATGATAAAATTATTTCCACGAATCAATAGTATTTGGGATGAGTATCGACCAACCTTAAATTATATTAATGATCTTGAAAAAGAATTAATATCTTTAAGTGATAATGAATTAAAAAGTAGAACTTCAAAATTAAAATATTTTACTTCCAAAGAAGATAGTTTGGATAAAAAAACATTGGCTGAAAGTTTTGCCTTAACTAGAGAAGCTTCTAAAAGAACAATTGATCTAAGACATTATGATGTACAATTGTTAGGAGGTTTAGTTTTAAATGATGGTAAAATTGCAGAAATGAAAACTGGTGAAGGGAAAACTTTAGTTTCAACTTCACCTGCGTTAGCTAATTCTTTAGCTGGTAAAGGGGTTCATATAGTAACTATAAATGATTATTTAGCAAAACGTGATGCAGAATGGATGGGTCAAATACACCGATTATTAGGCTTGGAAGTGGGTCTTATACAATCGGATATGAGAATAGCAGATCGTAAAATAAATTATTCCCGCGATATAACATATGTAACGAATGTCGATTTAGTCTTCGATTTCTTAAAAGATAATATGGTAACGGATAAAAAAGAGTTAGTACAAAGACCTTTTAATTTCTGTATTATTGATGAGGTTGATTCTATTTTGATTGACGAAGCGAGAACCCCTTTAATTATATCAAGGGATTCAGACTTATTGGTAGAAAAGTATTTTAAAGCCAATGAAGCTTCTAAGTATTTAGAAGATAAAAAGCATTTTGAAATTGATGAAAAAGCAAAAAAAATAAGTCTAACAGAACAAGGATTGAAACGTACTAAAATTTTATTAAAAGTTGAGAATTTATATAGTATCCAAGATCCATGGATTCCTTATATTTTAAATTCTTTAAAAGCTAGGTATCTTTTTTTCCGCGATATTCATTATATTTTAAAAGACAATCAAATTGTTATTATTGATGAATTCACAGGTCGAATAATGGAAGGCAGAAAGTGGGGGGATGGTTTACATCAATCTATCGAAGCAAAAGAAAATATCCAAAATTTAAGAGGAAGTGAAACTTTAGCCTCGATAACTTATCAAAATTTTTTCCGACTGTATCCAAAAATATCTGGTATGACAGGTACGGCTAAAACTGAGGAATTAGAATTCGAAAATATTTATGATTTACCTGTTTCTATATTACCCACATATGAAAAGATGAAGCGTAAAGATGATTCAGATTTTATTTTTATTGATGAAATAAGTAAATGGCGGGCTATTGCTCAAGAATGCTTAAAGATGTATTCTACAGGCCGACCTGTTCTAGTTGGCACAACAACTATCCAAAATTCAGAAATACTTTCTCAACTATTAAACACCTATAGGGTCCCCCACCAATTATTAAATGCAAAACCAGAAAATGTAAGCAGAGAATCCAAAATTGTAGCTCAAGCTGGCTGTTTGAATTCTATTACTATTGCAACAAACATGGCAGGCAGAGGAACGGATATTCTATTAGGTGGTAATCCTGAATTTAAAGCATTAGAATCTACTCGCTTCATATTAAAAAGATTATTGGGAAAAAAAAAATTTTTTGTTCCTGGTATTGATTTAAGAAAATTAAAAAGGGCTTTAAAGAAAAGTCCTAAATTAGTTAGTTATTTACAAAAAAACTTAGATACACTATTAGCATCTCTAGAAGTTTCAAATAAGCGATTAAATCTTTTGGAAAATTTTATTTTTAATCTACATAGTCAATTATTAATTAAATATAAAGAAAAACAAAAAGAAGAATCTGAAATTGTAAAATCCTTAGGTGGACTTTATGTTATAGGAACTGAACGTCATGAATCAAGAAGAATTGATAATCAATTACGGGGTCGAGCAGGAAGACAAGGTAATCCTGGGAGTTCTAGATTTTTTTTAAGCTTAAATGATCCATTAATTCGAGTTTTTGGTGGTGACAAAATACAAGAAACAATGCAAAAATTAAAAATTGAAAGTGAAATTTTAGATTCTAAATTTTTATCAGATTCCTTAAATTCTGCTCAACAAAAAGTTGAAGGATTTTATTATGATCAGCGAAAAACCTTGAATAAATATGACCAAGTTCTAGATAAACAAAGAAAAGTTATTTATTACTTGCGTGAAAAAGTACTTTCTACTACTATTATGCGTGATTTAGTTATGGAATTTAGTGAAGGGTTTCTTGACGATTTTATAGATTATCTGGATTCACAGACTTGTGAAGGAAAAGATATTATTTTATCGAAAAAAATTCTTCGGTTATTAAATCGTTTATCTATTTCAAATGGTATGATATATAACAATTTGGATAAGTTGTCTAAATTAAAAAAATTTCTTTACGAGCAATTATGGGCAAGTTATGCTTGTAAAGAATTTCGTTATTCATGCTCAACAGATTCACGTGTATTAGATAGATACAACCAACTTATATTTTTTAAATATATTGATTTTTTTTGGTTTAAGCATTTAGAAAATATGAATTTTTTACTTGATGCTATTAGTTGGGAAGCGTATGCACAAAAAGATCCTTTTCTTCAATATGAAGAGAGGGCTACAAGCCTTTTAAATCTTACTCTTAAAGATTGTAGGGATTCAATTATATTTGAGATTTTTATTTCCAATATTATATTAACAGATATAAATTAAGATAAAGAATTAAAGAGAAAATACATGTACAAATTCTTTAATTTATGTTATTATACTTTCATCATTTAGTATTTATAATAAAATATATAATAAAATATTATGACAAAAAGAACATTAGGTGGAACGAATAGAAAAGTTGTTGCTGTCTCTGGTTTTCGTGCTCGAATGAAAAGGAAGGAAGGTTGTAAAGTAATAAATAATCGTAGACGAAAAAAAAGAAAAAATTTAAGTATTTAGACAATAGATTTATAGAAAATTAATTTATATAAATTAAAAATATTTTATTATGACTTTTCAAGAAGAACTTTTAATTTTATTAAAAGCCCGTTACCCTATAATTTATGTTATAACCATTGAGGAAGATCGATTAGAATATACTATTCGGAATGCTATTATTAATAAAAGTTATAGTAACCTATACGTTTGGGATTTTATTGAAGGTTATAAACTAAACCCTATAAAAAAAGAATTTGGGAAAAGAAATCCATTGGAAGCTATAGAATTTATTGAAAAAATAAATTCAAGAACTCCAAGTATTTTTATTTTGAAAGATTTTAAGAGATTTTTAAAAGACTTAACAATTTCTAGAAAATTGCGTAATATCTTACAATTGTTAAAAATCCAACCCAAGACTATTATTATTGTTGATTCAGAAGTTCAAATCCCAAATGATCTTAAAGACCATATCACAATTATAAAATTTAATTTACCAACACCTAAAGAAATTAAAACAGAATTAACTCGTTTGAATAAAAATTTAACTGTTGAAGGGAATTTATCTCAACGGATATTAGAAAAAGTTATTCAAGCTTGCCAAGGTTTATCTTTAGAGAAAATTAGAAGAGTTTTGGGAAAAGCTATTGTTATTTATAAACAAATAGACCAGAATGCAATCCCGATAATTTTAAGAGAAAAACGTCAAGTGATTAGTCAAACTGAGCTTCTAGAGTTTTGGTCAGTTAAAAGTAAATTAAAAGATGTTGGTGGAGCTTATAATTTAAAAAAATGGTTAAACGCAAGAACTGAAATATTTTCTGAGCAAGCATTAAATTATGGTTTAGTAACACCAAAAGGGGTATTAATAATTGGGATGCAAGGAAGTGGGAAAAGTCTGATCGCAAAATCTGTTGCTTATGAATGGAAATTACCACTTTTACGTTTGGATGTAGGGAGATTATTTGCTGGGGTTGTAGGAGAATCAGAATCTAGAGTTCGTGAAATGATCGCTATTGCTGAATCATTAGCTCCTTGCGTGTTGTGGGTTGATGAAATTGATAAGGCTTTTACTGATTCTGAACAAAATTTTGATAGCGGAACAACAACACGTGTTTTAGCTACATTTGTTACTTGGCTAGGGGAAAAAACTCTTCCCGTTTTTGTTATTGCTACAGCTAATGATATTTATTCTTTGCCTGTAGAAATATTAAGAAAAGGTCGATTTGATGAAATTTTTTTTCTTGGTATACCAACAGTTGATGAAAGAAAACTGATTTATGAAGTTCATTTAAGACGCTTTCGCCCGGAGACTTGGCAAACTTATGATAGTAAAAAGTTAAGTAAGCGTGCCCGTAAATTTTCCGGAGCAGAAATTGAACAAACTATTATTGATGCGATGTATGTCGCATTTAGTGAACAGCGAGAATTTACAACTAATGATATTTTGATAGCTATTAAAGAAACTATTCCAATTCTTGATATTGATCCTTTACGTACAGAGTTAATACAGAATTGGGCAGCATCCGGAAAAATCCGTGTTGCTTAAAAATTTTTATTAAAGTTTATTAATCTAAAATTCTATTATTAATATGATTAAACGTGTTTTTAAATATTTGGCTAATTTAAAATTAGCTATAATAATATTGTTAGCCATTGCGATAGTAACTAGTATTGGTTCTATTATCGAACAAAGTAAAGAAATTCCATTTTATCAAAACAATTATCCAACTTTAATTTTTAATATTCCTTTTTGGAAAATTCTTCTTTTTTTCGGCTTTGATAATATTTATAGTACGTGGTGGTTTCTATTATTGCTTAGTCTTTTGGGACTATCGTTAGGTTGTTGTACAGTTTTACAACAGTTGCCAACTTTAAAATTTTCTCGAAGATACTATTTTTATAAACAGGTAAATCAATATAATAAGTTAACCTTTAAAATAAAGTCAATTAAAGTCTTTCCAAGCCATTTGAGCTACGGACTATTAAAAAAAGAATATTCTCTTTTCCAGCAATCGAATAGCTTTTATGCTTATAAGGGATTAATAAGTAGAGTTGGTCCTATTATTGTACATTTAAGTATTATTTGTATACTACTAGGAAGTACATTAGGGGCTTTAAAAGGATTTAACTCTCAAGAATTAATACCCAAAACTGAAGTGTTTCATATCCAAAATGTTATAAAAAATGGTTTTTTTTCTTCAATACCTCAAAAAACTTTCCGTATTAATGACTTTTGGTCAACATATACCTCTACTGGGTCAATTAAACAATTTTATACCGATGTTTCAGTCTTAAACGGTCGTGGTGGGGAAACCCAACGAAAAACTATTTCTGTAAATAACCCATTATTATTAAGTGATTTAATAATATACCAAACGGATTGGGGGATATTAGGTCTAAGATTAAAGTATGTGAAGAATGATAATTCTAGTATAAGTCTTCAATTACCTATATCAAAAATTAATACTTCTAATCAAAAAATTTGGATTAGCTCTTTACCTAACACAAAACAAGATACAAAAAGTTTTATTTTACTTATTAAAGATCATCGAGGGCAAATTAGTTTATATGATAATGATGGAAAATTTGTAAAGACTATTAATATAGGAGATAATATTTATAGTACCGATCTAATTAGTTTTAATTTTACTGATATAATTTCTTCTACAGGTATCCAAATTAAATCTGACCCAGGGATTAAATTAATTTATTTTGGGTTTTTATTTTTAATGGTAAGTAGTCTAATCAGTTATATTTCTTTTTCAGAATTTTGGTTATTGTATTTCCCAACAAAAGTTATTGCTGGTGGAAAAACAAATCGTGCAAAAGTTAAATTTAATCTTGAATTTTTAAAATTTAAACAATCTTTTTTTTAACTAATCAATTGTAACTGGACATTTATACAAAATACCTGTATTATTAAATGCAAGGTAAAATATAATTTTGTGTTTTATCGGTTTTTTTAGTTTTTAAATTTTTAAGTTATAGCATATTAAAATAGTGAGGTCTAAAAGATGTTTGATCATCTTAAAGGAAATGTACTAGAATTGTTTTTCGGTGTCTATTGGATTGAAATCTTTATTTTTATTTTATTTTTGGTACTAGGTTTTGTGCTAGAACAAAAATTTAATTTTAATAAGCCTAGAAAATGGTTTTTGGCCTTTAATGGCTTAGTTTGTCAAAGAGTTCTTTCGGTTTTAGCCTACTACATACCTTATTTAGATGTAGTAAATACACATATGCCTTTAATTGCTGAAACTCATCCTTTTCTTGTAAGGATTTTTTTACCAAATTATATAGCAGAATCAGTTAATATTATACAAAAAGTACCATTCTTATCTTTTATTTATCTGTTATTAGGGTATGGTATTTTAATACGTTATAAAATACCAGAGGATAGGTTTGTTAGGTTCAATATTATGTATGGTATAATAATTATCTCGTTTCAAGGTATTTTCCATGAACTATTTATTAATTTTACAAATGTATTTGTTAAAAATCCAGCAGATAAGTCAGAAGCAGCATTATTAGCTTTTCTTGCTTGGGTTGTTATATTTATACCTTGTTTTTTAAGAGCTCTTTTTGGTAAGTATGAAGGTAACACCTTTATGCGTGAAGCAATTGAAGTACATTTAGGTCGAGATGGTCCTGATTTTATTTGGTGGGATAGGACTAGAAAAGATGAAGCGCCAAAAAAACCTAAAAAATAACTTTATTAAGGTATTCGTTAGGCCCTAAGATCAATAATTTTTGATTTAATCAAAAAATTTAATAGGCCGAGTTGGATTTGAACCAACGTAGGAAAACCAGCGGATTTACAATCCGCCCCCTTTAACCACTCGGGCATCGACCCTAACAGTCTATGATATTATAGTTTGCATGCACGAACAAATTTTTAAAAATACATTTTAGTATCTAGAAAAAGACTTAATTGGTTTTACTTTATGTTAGGTGTATTTTAAAAAGGTGTTCTTTATTTGAAAAAATGTATTATAATCCTATTTTCCCTAGAGGGTGTTTCTATTGAACACTCTAAAATAATTATTTAAACTAATATAATATCTTATGAAATTAGCTTATTGGATGTACGCAGGTCCTGCTCATATTGGTACTCTTAGGATTGCAAGTTCTTTTAAAAATGTCCATGCTATTATGCATGCTCCTTTAGGTGACGATTATTTTAATGTTATGCGATCAATGCTGGAAAGAAAACGTGATTTCACTGCTGTAACAGCAAGTGTTGTTGACAGACATGTTTTAGCAAGAGGATCACAAGAAAAAGTTGTTAACAATATTAGTAGAAAAGACAAGGAAGAAAAACCAGATTTAGTTGTTTTAACTCCTACATGTACTTCAAGTATTTTACAAGAAGATTTACAAAATTTCGTTAACCGTGCTTCAATTGAGACACAAGCTGATGTTTTATTAGCGGATGTGAATCATTATAGAGTAAATGAGATGCAAGCTGCAGATCGTACTTTAGAGCAAATTGTACAATTTTATATAAGAAAAGCACAAAAAACTAAACAATTAGATAAGACTAAAACAATAGAACCTTCAGTGAATATTATTGGCTCTTTCAATTTAGCTTTTCATAACCAACATGATATTGCTGAATTAAAACGTCTAATGTCTGATTTAAATATAAAAATCAATAGCATTATACCAGAAGGGGCTTCGGTACAAGAATTAAAAAACTTACCTAAAGCTTGGTTCAATATAGTTCCTTATAGAGAGATTGGTTTACTTACAGCAGAATACTTAAAAGAAGAATTCGATATGCCTTTTATTGATACTACTCCTATGGGCGTAGTTGAAACAGCTAATTGCATTAGAAAAATCCAATATATCCTAAATGATAATAAAGCAGATGTTAATTTTGAAAAATACATTGATATACAAACACGTTTTGTTTCTCAATCAGCTTGGTTTTCTAGATCTATAGATTGCCAAAATTTAACAGGTAAAAAAGCAATAGTCTTTGGTGATTCTACGCATGCAGCAGCTATGACCAAAATTTTAACAAAGGAAATGGGTATCAATGTTGTTTGGGCTGGGACTTACTGTAAATATGATAAATCTTGGTTTGAAAAAGAAATAGGTGATTTATGTGATGAAATTGTTATAACAGATGACCATAATTTAATTGGGGATTTAATAGCTAAAGTCGAACCAGCAGTAATTTTTGGTACTCAAATGGAAAGACATGTTGCTAAACGTCTAAATATTCCATGTGGTGTTATATCAGCACCGGTTCATATTCAAAATTTCCCTTTAAGTTATAGACCATTTCTTGGTTATGAAGGTGCGAACCAAATTGCAGACTTGATATATAATTCTTTCACATTAGGTATGGAAGATCATCTATTAGAAATTTTTGGTGGTCATGATACAAAAGAAGTTTTAAGTGCAGGGTTGTCTGTAACTTCACAAGATTCGGAAATAAAATGGAATTTAGAATCGCAGGCGGAATTAACAAAAATTCCAGGATTTATTAGAGGTAAGATTAAACGAAACACTGAAAAGTTTGCTCAAGAACAAAAAATGGAAACTATAACATTAGAAATTATGTACGCTGCTAAAGAAGCTGCGGCTTAAACGTTTTAATTAATATAACCTTCTTGACATAAATAAACTAATATTGATATGCTGTAATGGTATATCAATCAATTACGGGACGTAGCGCAGTTTGGTAGCGTATCTGCTTTGGGAGCAGGGTGCCGCAGGTTCAAATCCTGCCGTCCCGAATAATAATAGTTAATTAACTCTAAATATTGGAGTTAATTGTGCTTTTTGCGGAGTGGAGCAGTTTGGTAGCTCGTTGGGCTCATAACCCGAAAGTCGCAGGTTCAAATCCGGCCTCCGCTAGAATTTATATAAACTTATTAAATTTTCAGATTTAATTTTAGATTCCTATAATTATGTCGCTTTATCCTAGTAAATATATGCCTGTTTTCGGTGGTAGTACTGGTGGTTGGTTACGTTCAGCAGAATTTGAAGAAAAATATGTCATTACTTGGAACTCTACTACAGAACAGCTATTTGAAATGCCAACTGCTGGTACAGCATTAATGCTTTTAGGTCAAAATCTTTTATATCTTGCTCGTAAAGAACAATGCCTTGCTTTAGGTACTCAATTACGAAAATTAAAGATAAAGGATTACAAAATTTATAGAATTTTCCCAGGTGGCGAAATACAATTTCTACATCCAAAAGATGGTGTTTTTCCTGAAATATCAAATGCAGGCAGAACTCCAGTAGGGAAAAGAGATTTCTCTATCGGAAAAAACCCTAACCCAGCTTCTATAAAATGGAAATAAGAAATATGATATAATATCAATATCAATATCAGATTTTTATATAACCATATTAACAGGACTAGTATTTTTTTATTATAAAAGTTATTATAAATATTTAATTCATCTTAGTTTAACTTGACGAACTATTACCTTTTCTTATAGACTCGTAAGTAGGAATAGGTAAAAACTTCTATTTAAAATAGAGCATAATTATATGCTCTATTTATTAACAAACTCAATAGGAGAGATGGCAGAGATGGTCGATTGCGTCTGATTTGAAATCAGATGAACGTTTACGCGTTCCGTGGGTTCGAATCCGACTCTCTCCTTTAATGTAGTATTGGTATTCTTAACAACTCTAATAACTAAATATTTAATTTTGTATATAACTTGCTTAAAAATATTATATTAGTATATAATAATGTTATATATTAATATAATATTTTTATTAAGGATAAAAAAAGATGGCAAATAATAAATCGTCGAAAAAACGTATAAAAATTAATAAAAGAAACCGTATCCAGAATAATTCTTATAAATCTCTTATAAAAAGTCATGAAAAAAAACATTTAAATCTGATTAAGGCTTCTAGTGAACAAGCATCTAATGTGGGAGACGAGAAGTCTAATTACCAAACTTTACTTCGATCTTCTTTTTCATCAGTTGTAAGTCAGATTGATAAGGCAGTTAAAAAAAAAAATTATTCATAAGAATAACGCTATTAGAAAAAAAACAAATTTATTTAAAAAAACTTTCCCTACATTAAATTAATACTTTAATCTTCATTTGTTTTCAATATCCCGTTTAGATATAAAAAAAATATATATATATAACTTAAATATATTATGAAAGATATTTTAGAGAATAGAAAGAAAAAATTCCCGATAATTCTACCAGATTTGTCAGAAGTTCAACGGATAAGTTTTTGTTGGTTTTTAACAGAAGGATTATCTGAAGAGTTAACAAATTGCCCTTCAATATTAAATAAAAGAAGTGGTATTGAATTAATAATTTATGGGCAAGAATATAAAATTTATTATCCTAGTTTTGCTATTTTAAATGCTCTAAAGAAAAAAGGGAATTATAACTTAAGAGTTTATGTTCTAATGTCGCTGAAAAAAAACGAAACGGTGAAAAATGGTTTAGTACAATCAGAAGATTTTTCTCAAAAAGAACGAGTATTTTTTGGTGAAATACCTCTTATGACTGAGAAAGGTACTTTTATATTTAATGGATGTGAAAGGGTAATTGTTAGTCAAATTATTAGAAGTCCTGGTATTTATTATAAACGTATTCAAAAAGAGAAAAAAGTTTTTTATGAAGGAACAATTATTTCAAAACATGGCTCTTGGTTAACTTTTGAATTAGAATATAATTTAATTTGGGTTAAATTTGATAAGCAATATAAAATCCCTATAAATTGGTTTCTAGTGGGCTTTTCTCTAGAGGAGCATGAAATTTATCAAACAGTCCAAAATTATGAATTCTTAAGAAAAAGTGTTAAATCCTTGAATTCAGTTATTTATGACAAAATGTTTCATAAGGCCACTTTTGGGAGTTATAATAAAAGTATGCTGATGTCAGTTTTTCGAATACGTGAACTTATAAATGAACGCCTTTTAAATAAGAGTTTATATGATCTTGGGGAAGTAGGCCGTATCAAACTTAATAAAAAATTGGGGATTAGTTTACCATTAAATATACGCATTTTAACTTCATTAGATATTCTAAAAGCTATTGATAAGCTAATTCATATTAGTTCTTATAATGAAAAGCTTGATGATATAGACAACTTAGAAAATAGAAGAGTACGTTCCGTAGGTGAGCTTTTACAATTACAAGTACGCGTAGCTCTTAATCGACTAAGAAAAAAAATTACTACCGATGAAAAATTAACACCTGATATGTTCCGTGTTAAAAAAACAAAAAGGGGTAATACAGATAAAAAATTTAGAGATATAAAAATTAAAACGAACAACAAAGGGAAAGATAACCAAAGTTTTGAAGAAGAAATAACGTTAGAAGAAACTTTAATGCCTAATGATTTAGTCAATGCAAAAGTTTTAACTTCTGTCATAAGAGAATTTTTTGGCTTAAGTCCTTTATCACAATATTTTGATGAAATAAATGCTCTCGCACAACTTACACATAAACGTCGAATTAGTTCATTAGGTCCTGGAGGTTTAAATAGTGAACATGTGAGTTTTGCGGCAAGAGATATTCACCCAACACAATATGGGCGTTTGTGTCCAATTGAAACTCCTGAGGGACAAAAAGCTGGTTTAATTGCATCGTTAGCAACACATGCGAAAATTAATAATTATGGTTTCATAACAACTCCTTTTTTCCGTGTTTATAAGGGAAAAGTATTAAGAGAATTAGGGCCAATTTATTTAACTGCGGAACAAGAAACTATATATAAAGTTGCATCTGGGGATGTTTTATTAACAAAAGATGAATTTTTCCAAACTACTTCAGTTCCTGTAAGATTTTGCAATGAATTTATAATTGTTGACTCTGTTAGTGTTGATTTTATAGCGGTTTCTCCTATACAAATTATAGCAATAGGGGCTTCTCTAATACCATTTTTAGAGCACAATGATGCTAACCGAGCATTAATGGGTTCAAATATGCAAAGACAAGCGGTTCCTTTATTATATCCAAAAAAACCTATTATAGGTACAGGTATTGAACACCAAATAGCAGCAGATTCCCAAGTAGTAATTATAAATTTATTAAATGGAATTGTTGATTCTGTTTCGGCAGACCGTATTATAATACTTGATAATAAAAATATTGGAAGTTCTAAAGTTTACTTTTTAGATAAATACCGTCGTTCAAACCAAGAAACTATAATTAACCAAAAACCATTAATTTGGACGGGTGAAATTGTAAAGCCTGGTCAAATTATTGCTGATGGACCTGGGACTGATGGAGGAGAGCTTGCGTTAGGTCAAAATTTAACAGTTGCTTATATGCCTTGGGAAGGTTATAATTATGAAGATGCTATTCTAGTTAGTGAAAGATTAGTTCAAGAGGATCTTTTTACTTCAATCCATATAGAAAAATATGAACTGCAACTTGTGGACGATAGCGCAAGTGTGGAAGAAATAACAACATCGATCCCAAATATTGATGTGGATGCTATATGTAATTTAGATACAAATGGTATAATAAAAAAAGGAACATTTGTTAATGCTGGTGATATTTTAGTTGGTAAGATTACTCCTATAGTAGAAGAGGAAGAATTACCAGAGAGTAAATTATTAAGGGCAATATTCAATATCAAATCACCAGAACCAGAAGATACTTCTTTACGAGTACCAAATGGTATTTCCGGACGAGTTATTGAAATACAAATAGCTTCCCGTGAAAAAGGAGATAATTTAGCCTCTGGTGTATACGAGTGGGTTTGCATATCTATAGCACAAATTAAAAAAATTCGGATTGGTGACAAAATTTCAGGACGACATGGTAATAAGGGTGTTATTTCAAAAATAATTCCAATACATGACATGCCATTTTTACCTGATGGTACAGTAGTAGATGTTATTTTAAATCCTTTAGGTGTTCCTTCCCGTATGAATGTAGGTCAAATTTTTGAATGTCTATTGGGCTTTGCTGGAGATTACTTAAATCGTAGATTTAAAGTAGTTCCATTTGATGAAATGTACAGACCGAATGCTTCACGGATATTAATAAATAAAACTTTGAGAAAAGCTGCTAAAAAAACTAATAAATCTTGGCTTTTTAATAAGTCTTCTCCGGGTAAAATATTATTAACAGATGGAAGAACTGGTGAAAGTTTTGATAATTCTATTCTTGTTGGAAAGCCTTATATTTTAAAGCTTATTCATTTAGTTGATAAAAAAATGCATGCGCGTTCCACTGGTTCATATTCATTGGTCACTCAACAACCATTAGGGGGAAAATCAAAACATGGTGGGCAAAGATTTGGAGAAATGGAAGTTTGGGCTTTAGAAGCTTTTGGGGTAGCATACACTTTGCAAGAATTACTAACTATAAAATCTGATGATATTAACGGGCGACATGAAGTATTTAACGCCATTATTAAAGGTCATCCAATACCTGAACCAGGTGTTCCTGAGTCTTTTAAAGTATTGCTAAGAGAATTAAATGCTTTAGGATTAGATATTACGACCCATCAAATTGGTAAATTAGATAATGGAGAAATGGCATCCTATAAAGTTAACCTGTTAACTCTTGTTAAATCTAAATTACTCTAAAGATTGAGTTTATTTCAAAGTTATAAAAATATTTATTTGTATAAAATTATGAAAAAGATGAAACAACAATTTGAGTATGTTAAAATTAATTTAGCTTCACCCGAACGTATTAAAGAGTGGGCTGAAAAAATTTTACCTAACGGAGAGATAGTTGGTGAAGTTACTGAACCTGAAACGATTAATTATCGAACTCATAAACCTGAAAAAGGTGGGTTGTTTTGTGAAAAAATCTTTGGTCCTGTAAAAAATTGGGAATGTACTTGTGGTCGTTATAAACACAAAGAACCAGATACGTTAATTTGTGAAATTTGTGGTGTAGAGTTAACAGAATCTCGAGTACGTCGACACAGAATGGGTTATATTAATTTATTATCACCAGTTGTACATATTTGGTACTTAAAAGGATCACCTAGTTTTTTATCCACTATCTTGGATTCTTCAATAACTAAACTTGAAGGTGTTGTTTATAATGGGAAGGAACCTGAGCAAGATCAGGATGTTTCAAAATATGATGATTTTTTTTATGATACAGAAGGTGAAGGTTTTGTTTATGGTAAAAAACGTCAAGGTGCAGAAATTTTATATGATAGGTTAAAACGAATTGATTTAAAAGCAGAGATTGCAAGTAACCGTAACATAATGTTTTGTTCTAATGTTACAAAAGCAGTAGAGGATGCAATTAAAAGAATTCGTATATTTGAAAATTTTTTAACGACTAATACAAGACCAGAATGGATGGTGTTACATTTTCTTCCTGTTCTTCCACCTGGTATTAGACCAATGGTAAAATTGGATAATGGAAGATTTGCGACTTCAGACCTAAATGAACTTTACCGAAAAATCATTATCCGAAATAAAAGGTTAAAACGATTATTATCAGTACATGCACCGAGTGTTGTTATTCTAACGGAAAAACGAATGATTCAAGAGGCTGTTGACACACTGATTGATAATGGTAAACGAGGTTCCAAAGTATTAGATGCAAATAAACGTCCATTAAAATCATTAGCTGATATTATTGAGGGTAAACAGGGACGATTCCGTCAAAACTTATTAGGTAAACGGGTAGATTATTCTGGGCGTTCTGTTATTATTGTAGGTCCTCAATTGGAGTTAAATCAATGTGGGTTACCATACGAAATGGCAATCGAGTTATTTTTGCCCTTCATTATTTATAAATTACTTTCCCAGGGTTTATCTCATTCAATAAAAAAGGCTAAAAAGATTATTTATAGTAACCAATCCTTTATTTGGTATTTAACAGAGGAAATATTAAGAAAACATCCTATTATTTTAAACCGGGCACCTACTCTTCATCGTTTAGGTGTACAAGCTTTTGATCCGGTATTAGTTAGAGGAAGAGCTATTCAGTTACATCCTCTTGTTTGCCCAGCTTTTAATGCAGATTTTGATGGTGATCAAATGGCAGTACATATTCCTCTATCTTTTGAATCCCAATTGGAAACAAGATTATGTCTTTTAGCTCCTAATAATTTTTTGTCTCCCTCGACTGGTGAGCCAAATATTCAACCATCGCAAGACATGGTTTTAGGTTTTTATTACTTAACAGCACAAAATCGAATGGGCTTAAAAGGTTCAAACAATTATTTCTCTAATTTTAATGAAGTAATCTCAGCCTATGAGCAAAAACAACTACAGCTGCACTCCTCTATTTGGGTTAGGTGTCCAAAGGATATTACGTTAGATACTGAAATAAAATTTTTAAAAACTATTGTTCTAGACAATAAGCAAATTCTTCATATTTATAATAATTTACAACGTAAAGATACAAAAGACGGGCAATTATTAGTCCAATATATTCGAACTACACCTGGTCGTATTATTTTTAATCAGTGCATTAATGATATATTAAATAAATAGGAGGTATAATAAAATGTTAAAACAATCAAAAATATTTTCTAATAACATAATCAATAAAAAAGAGTTAAAGAAAATTATTGAATGGGCATTTAAAAATTATGGTCAGAGAAAAGCTGCCTATTTTGTCGATCAATTAAAAGAAATAGGCTTTGAATACGCTACAAAATCTGGGATTTCTATAAGTATTGAAGATTTAAAAATCTCACCTGCTAAAACTGCTCTTATGGAAATTGCATCCAATGATGTTTTTTTAGCAGAATCACAAGCGAATAATGGTGAGATCACAGAAGTAGAACGTTTTCAGAGAATTATTTACATTTGGAATAGTACAAGTGAAGAATTAAAAGATCGGTTAATAGAATTTTTTAAAAAGAATGATCCTTTGAACTCAGTTTATATTATGGCCTTTTCTGGTGCACGTGGAAATATTGCACAAGTTCGACAATTAGTCGGTATGAGAGGCTTAATGTCAGATCCAAACGGTAAAATTATTGACCGGGCCATTGGAGCAAATTTCCGAGAAGGTCTATCAATTACAGATTATATTATTTCCTCTTATGGTGCTCGGAAAGGTTTAGTCGATACTGCAATAAAAACGGCGGATTCGGGGTATTTAACACGACGACTTGTTGAAGTAGCTCAAAGTATTATAATTAGTGAATTAGATTGTAAGACTGAGCGAGGTATTTTTTTAGAAGAAGACGTAGAAAAAGATGAAAAGGGGTTTTTGTCCCTTAAAGAACTTCTTAACGGTCGTGTTCTAGCGTCTACAATCTTTAAACCATGCAGTAAGGAAATTATTGCTTTAAGAAATCAACAAATAACGTCATCCCTTATCGATGAATTAATTAAATTCAAAATTATTAAAGTATTGATTAGATCTCCATTAACCTGCGAATGTAGAAGAGCAGTTTGTCAAAAGTGTTATGGCTGGAACTTAGCACTAGGGACTTTAGTAGAATTAGGTGAAACAGTTGGTTTAATTGCAGCACAGTCGATTGGTGAACCTGGAACACAATTAACTATGAGAACTTTCCATACAGGAGGAATCTTCACAAGTGAATTAATTCGCCAGGGACGTGCTCAATGTTCTGGTTATATAAATTTTTTGCCAGAGTTAAAAGTTAGTCCTTACCGTACTAATTATGGACAAGATGCTGTAGTAAGTAAAAATCAATCTTGGTTAGCAATAATCAATTATGCAAATGAAATAGTAAAAGTGCGGGTTGAAGCTCGTACGATAATTCTTGTAAATAATAATAATTACATTAAACGTAATCAAGTATTATTTGAAGCTGCCCCGAAAATAAAAGAAATAAATTTAGCTGAGAAAGAGATTAAATATATTTGCGCAAAAGAACCAGGTGAAATATTCCTTGAAAAAGATGGCTTTCCACAAACATCAGTCAATGAAAATTTTAGTAAACGAAGTAAAAAAAATTATATTTTTTGGGTTTTATCTGGTCAAGTTTTTAGCATTGCATTTAATACCAATCTAAGAGTAAGGAAATTAGAAAAAATTTATAAAAACCAAGCTATAGCCCAATCAAAAATGGTTACGAATGTAGGTGGTTTTATTCATTTGTCTAGAAATAAATTAACCCAAGAAATAAACAGTCTAAGTATCCAAAACTGTTCTTATGGGTTAAATAATTTCAAAATATTCATAGAGCGAAATAATATTGAGGTTACTAAATGTAAAGTTTATTTATCCCATACTCATGAAATAGTATTAAAACCAGAACTACTTAATAACCGCTTATTTTCTTTGGGTTTCTTACACAATAAGAAATATAAAACAAAAACTGGTGGTAAATTCTATATTTCAAATTTTTATAAACCAAGCTTATTTGGTCAGCAGTTGGATGATAATTTGACGAACAAATTAAAGGCAGGCTCAACAATTTTTTATATACCAGAAGCTGTAGTTCAAACAACTTCAAATAAAAAAGATTTTAAGTTCAAAAAGGGAGACTATGTAAAAAAAGATATAGAAATCTTTCCTAACTACCTTACTAATATAGAAGGCTTTATAGATTTTGAAGTTGAAAAACGAATTAAATATATAAGTATTAAGCCAGGGAAAAGATACCTATTGCACAAAAAACCAAAGTTACTTAAAGAATTTAATGAACAGGTGTATTATCCTGGAGAGTTAATATTAGAGAAATTTGAAGTTAAAGTTTTAAGTTATCTAGAGTTTGAAGAGATTAATAATGAGACTTATTTATATATTCGCCCTATAACTCGTTATGAGTTTACAAATGAACGTTCAGTTAAAATTTTTGAATCAAATTGTTTTGTACCTCTCAATCTATTAGTTGAAAATTTTAATTTACAAGTTGCATCTGGTCAACAAATTAAAATTGATTACCCAATACAATTTGTTGATTCTCCATTAACAATTGATTATTCACTTCAATCAAATGATACAGAATTAATCTTTGAGTATAAAGGACCACAAAAAAAGAATTCCTATGGCCAAGCTAATTTAATTTATTCACAAACTTTTCTTTTTGATTCTGTAATACCAAAAGAAATAAAGAAAACGGACGTATCTTTAAATTTACTTGTAGAGGAAAAACAATTTATTGACCCTTACAGCGTTATTGGTTCGTTTGATACTATATTCCCATTTGATAATTTTATTTATAGTGTAAAAATAAAACGGAATAACACAAAGTCTAATATCTTATTAACAACAAAGTCCGATTATGAAGAGGTTTTTTTAGATAGTTTTACTCATAATTATAAACAAAATCAATTTTTAAAAGTAAATAAACTTTTCAATAATAATGTACTTATTAAAAATTCTGGTTTAATGGAGCAAGTCGTAGGGAATAAAATTGCTTTGCATTTAGGTCAACCTTATTTTTTCTCTACAGGAGCTTTAATTCGAAAAATACCTGGTGATTATATTAAGGGACAAGAAAATTTTGGACAATTAGTCTACGAACGACTAAAAACTGGTGATATAGTACAAGGTTTACCAAAAATTGACAATATTTTAGAGGCTCGTAAGCCTAAAACTGAAGCTCTTCTTGCAACCAGACAAGGTTTTATTAAATCAATTAAGTATACTTCTAATCTCATTTTAATTAGCACAGTGCCCTCTAAAAGTTATGATTATTATATAGCATCACGTTCTGAAAGATTATTAGTTAAAAATTATGAATCTATATGCGTAGGACAACCATTAACTGAAGGTCCTTTAAACCCGCATACTCTTCTTCATGTATACTTCCGATATTTTTGCTCTTTAGGGACATTATCTATTTATGAGTCAGCTTATCGTAGTTTAAAAAAATTACAAACGTTATTATTGACATCTGTTCAAGCCATATATATTTCCCAAGGGGTTATAATTTCAGGTAAACATGTAGAGTTAATTGTTAGAGAAATGACTCATAAAGTTTATATAGAATACCCAGGAAAAACTAATTTTTTACCTGGTGATATTATAGATTTAGATCAAGCCCAATATATTAATCTTTGTATTAAAAATAGTAATAAATTAGGATTCCGTCCTATTTTATTAGGGATTACAAAATCTTCTTTAAAAACTGATGGTTTTTTAGCTGCAGCAAGTTTCCAAGAAACAACAAGAGTTTTAACACGAGCAGCTATTCAAGGGAAAACTGATTGGCTTCGAGGATTAAAAGAGAATGCTATAACAGGACGATTAATACCAGCAGGGACAGGGTTCTATGCTAATCAAGATATTACCTTTAATAAAGTTTTACTACCAAAAAAGTTAATAACGAAAAAAGATAATTTAAGTTTAAAAAAACAATTAAAAATGAAACAAACAAAATTAAAAAAATTAATAAAATTTAAGTATAATAATTAAATATTTTTTTTTCTTCCAGTTAGAATTAAAAGGTTAAAAGTCTGCTATACTAGTTATCATATAAATGAACACAAAAATAATTATTATTTAAGAAAAACCTTTAAAGTAAAAGAGTTAAGTATACAATATTTAAAAATAAAAAGGATTATTATTTCTATGGCTAAAATTGAATTGGCTCAACTTTTAGATGCAGGTGTACATTTTGGACATAAAGCTCATCGATGGAACCCAAAAATGTTTCCTTATATATATGCAGAACGTAATGGGATACATATTTTAGATTTAATTCAGACAACTGAATTTTTAAAACGAGCTTGCGATTTTAGTAAAAAAGCCTCAGCAAAAAACCAAACTTTTTTATTTGTTGGCACAAAAAAACAAGCCTCTTCTTTAATTGCTATTGAAGCTCAAAAATGTGGTGCATTTTATGTAAACCACCGTTGGTTGGGTGGCATGCTAACAAACTGGGTAACGATAAAAGGTCGAATCGATCGTTTAAACCAATTAGAAGAACAAGAAAAATTAAACTCTTTTAATAATTTGCCTAAAAAAGAAGCATCAAATTTAAAAAAAGAATTAGAAAAACTTAAAAAATATTTTAATGGTGTGAAGGGAATGAAAAAAATCCCTGATATTTTAGTAATAATTGACCAAAAACGTGAAATTATTGCTATTCAAGAAGCACTTTCTTTAGATATTCCTATTATTTCGATTCTTGATACAAATTGTGACCCAAATTTGGCTACAATACCAATCCCTGGTAATGATGATTCGATTAGATCAATAAAATATATTATTAAAAATATAGCAGATAGTATTTGTTTAGGACAACAAAATTCTCTAAAAATTTAGAAAAGAAGTTCAAAAGTTAATCAAAACATTAAAAATTAGGATAAAATATTATTATGACTTTAGAAATTAGTTCAGCACTAGTTAAAGAATTACGACAAAAAACTGGTGCTGGTATGATGAATTGTAAAAAAGCTCTCCAAGAAACAAATGGTGATTTTGAAGAAGCTGTTAAGACTTTACGTCAGAAAGGTTTGGCTGCTGCGGATAAGAAAGTTGATAGAAAAACTATTGAAGGGGTTATAAATAGCTATATACACGCGGGTGGAAAAATTGGAGTTTTGGTTGAAGTTAATTGCGAAACAGATTTTGTTGCACGTCGTGAAGAATTTCAAGAGTTAGTTCAAAATATTGCAATGCAAATTGCAGCTTCGCCTGATGTTCTTTATGTTAATACTAATGAAATACCAGAAGAATTTTTCCTTGCAGAAAAAGAAATTGAATCAGAGAAACAAGACTTAATGAATAAACCTGAGGAAATTAAAGAAAAAATTATTTTGGGACGAATTGAAAAAACCTTGAAAACTTTAAGTTTACTTGATCAAGCATTTATTAGAGATTCAAATATTACAATTGATGAATTAATAAAGGAAAAAATCACTCTTTTTGGTGAAAATATTAAAATTAAGAGATTTACTCGTTATACACTAGGAAGCTAGTATCCTATCTTATTATCTAGAAGCCAAAAAAAATTCAGAGGTTATTTCCAAAGATAGCCAACTGGATAAACTTTTATGGTCCTAAATAGTCATTACATGATAGAAAAGTTTTCTATTTAAAATTTTTCTTTTTTAGGTATTTTAAACTATAATTATTTTAATTTTGGTTCCATAGCATTCATCTGTATGCCTATTTTTGCATAAGGTGTTATAATTTATCTCTTTACTAAAATTAAATATGAATATTCTGGGAAGTACTAATTTTATTCATTTGAACTCATTAATCTTTTTATCAGATATCGAAGTTGGAAAACATCTCTACTGGGAATTAAATGATATTACTTTTCATGGCCAAGTATTAATCGTTAGTTCTTTTGTAATATTATTAACACTTTTATTTTCGTTTTTAGGGACTTCAAATAAAAATATAGTTCCTAACGGTTGGCAAAATTTTATGGAGTCAGTTGTTGAGTTTATTAAAGATATCGCTCAAAACCAACTTGGTGAAACGGCTTACCGACCATGGTTACCGTTTATTGGTACTTTATTTCTATTTATTTTTGGCTGTAACTGGGCAGGTGCCATAATCCCTTGGAAGTTAATAAAGCTTTCTGAAGGTGAATTTGGAGCTCCAACAAATGATATAAATACAACAGTAGCATTAGCTTTATTAACATCATTTATGTATTTTTATGCAGGTTTAAGTACAAAAGGGTTTGGATATTTTAAACGATATATAGAACCTACACCTCTTTTATTACCAATTAATATTTTAGAGGATTTTACAAAACCTCTTTCATTAAGTTTTCGACTATTTGGTAATGTTTTAGCAGACGAATTAACTGTTTCTGTTTTAGCTTTATTAGTTCCTTTGATTGTGCCCTTACCGGTTATGCTTTTAGGGGTTTTTGCTAGTTCAGTACAAGCCTTAATTTTTTCAACTTTAGCTGGTGCCTACATTGCTGAGGCTGTTGAAGGACATTAATTCTAATTAAGTATTATATTAGTATTTTTAATATTTAAAGGAATCTATTAGAAATTTGTTAATTTTTTCTTATCTAACCCATGAATAAATTATATGGATTCAATTGTTTCTGCTGCATCCGTTATCGCTGCTGGTCTTGCTGTTGGTTTAGCTGCGATTGGGCCTGGAATTGGTCAAGGTACTGCCGCTGGTCAAGCTGTTGAAGGTATTGCTCGTCAACCAGAAGCAGAAAATAAAATCCGTGGTACTTTACTTTTAAGTTTCGCCTTTATGGAAGCCTTAACAATTTATGGGCTAGTTGTAGCTTTAGCTTTATTATTTGCAAACCCATTTACTAGTTAATAAAGAATAGCTAAGACGTCTTCAATATATAATTGTAATATAATTACAAACGTCTTGGCTATTACTATCAATCAGTTATCCTTTCCCCACAAAAATTTTATTTTTAATACTAAAACTAAAAGATGTTTTATAACTATAACTCCATTTTAATAATAGGAACCGAAAAAACTGGAGGACTATTTGATTTTGATGGTACATTACCAATTATAGCATTACAATTTGTACTTTTTATGTTCATTTTAAATTTTATCTTATATACACCTCTTTTAGATACCATTGATGAGCGAAATCTTTATATTAAAAAAAGTTTAGATGAAGCTACAAGTGTACTAACAAAGTCTAACCAATTAAATGTAAAATATGAAACGAAAACATCCAAAGCGCGTAAAGCAGCTAAATTAGATTTATTAACTTATCAAAAACTATATAAAGATATTTTAGAGGAAAAAATGAAGTCTTCTCAACTCTTTATTGATAAATTTTTAATTGAAACAACTGAAAATTTTGAAAATAACAAGGATAGAATATTAACAAGCTTCGATAATGAAATTGATTCTTTAAGTAGTCAAATTATGGCAAAGCTTCTTACTTAAATATACTTTTCTTTTTTAAGAATAAATAGCACCTATGAAAATTTACAAATATTAATTAATTAATAAAAAAATGAAAAGTTATCTAGAGTACTTTGCATCAAGTGAAAATTTTGGAGTAGCATTAAATACGGATATATTTGAAACAAATGTTATAAATATAATCTTGTTACTGGTAATCCTTTTTGTTGTGATTAAAAACTTTTTAACAGAAAATCTTACAGCGCGTAAAAAAAAAATTGTAGATGATATACAAAATGCAGAAACTCGTTTAGCAGATTCTAACAAACGTTATACTGAAGCTAAAAAACAGTGGGCACAAATGGATATTATCATTAAAGAGATAAATCATCAAATGGAAGTTACAAAGCAGAATGTTTTAAAACTTAAATGGGATCAAGGAAAAGAAGATCTTTCTAAAAAGTTTACAACAGCAATAGCAGTTTTGCGTAATCGAGAGAATAAAATTTTCAATGATGTTATTAAGGAAGTTTCAAAAAAAGCATTAAACCGTGTTATTTTTAAACTTCAAAAACAATTAGGAAAAGTGGAACAATCTGCTATTGTAAATAGGAAAATAATGCAATTAGGAGACTAAAAATGGCTAACACAATGTTTGGTTCAAAAATAGCAAATCCGTATTCAGAAGCTTTATTACAATTAGGCTTAAATTTGTATTTAAAAGAAGAGAATGCTGATACTCAAGTTTTCTTTCAAATTATTTTTGATATGGAGAATTTATTAACAATATTAAAATTAACTCCAGTATTAGAAAAATATTTATCTAATCCTTTGATTCTAGATAAGGATAAAAAAAATGTTTTAGAAAAGTGTTTATCAAAAAAAACAAGTTCTACAACAAAAAATTTTTTAATGCTTCTAGTAGATAAAAAAAGAATAGGTTTTCTTCAAATCATTACCCAAACTTTTTTAAATAAAGCTTATGATTTTGTTTGTCTTAAATTTGTTGAGGTTTATTCTGCCTCTACCTTAAGCAAAGAACAAAAAACACAACTAATAGAAAAACTTAAAATATTATTAGGGCCTGAATTTACAACTTCTAAAGTTTATTACTCTAAGATCAATGTAACATTCCGTGTGGATAAAGAAATTTTAGGTGGCTTTATTATTAAAGTTGATTCTAAAATTATTGATTTAAGTTTACGTGGAGAATTAGAAAGCTTAGCAAAACAAATGGAAATAAATTTATTAAATTAAAACTTATAATAATCATTTACTTAAAGATGTTTCTCTAGTTTTTTTTGTAAGTAAAGAATAAAATTGTTTTATCTTATTTTTTCTGTAATTTAAAGTTGTTATTCAAGGAAGAAAAAAAATTGAGTATCTTATGACAAACCCTAATGAAATAAGTAATATTATTAGAAAACAGATTGAAGATTATAGTACCGATTTAAATATTGATATTATTGGAACTGTATTACAGGTTGGGGATGGGATTGCTCGTGTTTATGGACTAGATGAAGTAATGGCTGGTGAACTACTAGAATTTGATGAAGGTACAATTGGGATCGCATTAAATCTAGAGAATGATAATGTTGGGGCGGTTCTTATGGGTGATGGTCGAGAAATTTTAGAAGGAAGTACAGTAAAAGCAACAGGTCGAATTGCTCAAATTCCAGTAGGGGATAGCTTATTAGGTCGAGTTTTAGATCCTTTAGCTATACCAATTGATGGTAAAGGTGAAGCAGCTTCAACAGAAACACGTCTTATTGAATCAATGGCTCCTGGTATTATTAGCAGAAAATCTGTTTGTGAGCCATTACAAACTGGTATTACTGCCATTGATGCTATGATTCCAATTGGTAGAGGTCAACGTGAATTAATTATTGGTGATAGACAAACTGGAAAAACTTCTATTGCTCTAGATACAATTATTAACCAAAAAGGACAAGATGTTATTTGTGTTTATATTGCAATTGGTCAAAAAGCTTCTTCTGTTGCACAAGCTGTAACTAATTTACAAGAAAGAGAAGCCTTAGATTATACTGTAATTGTTGCTGCAAATGCAGATCAACCTGCGACATTACAATATATTGCCCCTTATACAGGTGCAGCCATTGCTGAATACTTTATGTATACTGGTAAGCATACTTTAGTAATATACGATGACTTATCAAAACAAGCATCAGCTTACCGTCAAATGTCTTTATTATTACGTCGCCCACCTGGTCGAGAAGCTTACCCAGGGGATGTTTTTTATTTACATTCACGTTTATTAGAACGTGCAGCAAAATTAAATGATGTACTTGGTGGTGGTAGTATGACTGCATTACCAATTATTGAAACTCAAGCTGGGGATGTTTCTGCATATATTCCGACTAATGTTATTTCAATTACTGATGGTCAAATCTTTTTATCAGGTGACCTATTTAATGCTGGGTTACGTCCTGCAATCAATGTTGGTATTTCAGTGTCTCGAGTAGGTTCTGCAGCACAGATAAAGGCTATGAAACAAGTAGCAGGAAAGCTAAAACTAGAATTAGCACAATTTGATGAGCTTGAAGCATTCTCACAATTTGCTTCAGATTTAGATAAGGCAACACAATCTCAACTAGCTAGAGGACAAAGATTAAGAGAAATTTTAAAACAAGCCCAAAATTCACCAATCCCTGTAGCTGAACAAGTAGCTATTATCTACATTGGTACGAATGGATTTTTAGATGATTTAGAAATTGATGAAATTTCACCTTATATAAAAAGTCTTCGTGATTATATAGCAAATTCTAAACCCGAATACCTAGAAATTGTAAATTCTTCAAAACAATTAACTGGCGAAGCTGAAACGATTTTAAAAAGTGCAATAGATGACGTAAAAAAAACTTTTAAAATTTAATATTGCTAGACTTTAAACGCTTAAAAGTTTTTTAAGTGTTTAAAGTCTAGCAATATTAAATTTTAAATAAATAGTCTTATTTAATCTTTATTTTTTTTTAGAATAAACCTAATGTTATTGCTTTACTGATTGGTAAACAAGCTCCAATACCTAACCATATGGCAACAAATGTTCCTATTAAAAAGACAGTTGAAGCTACTGGTCTTCTAAATGGATTTTGGAATTTATTAACATTTTCGATAAAAGGTACTGTTATTAAGCCTAATGGAACAGAAGCCATAGCTAAAACACCTAATAATTTGTTTGGTAATACACGTAATAAATTAAACGTTGGGAAAAAATACCATTCAGGTAAAATTTCTAACGGAGTTGCGAATGGGTTAGCTTTCTCACCTAAAGCTGAAGGCTCCATCACAGCTAAACCAATAACTAACACAAAAGTTCCTAAAATACAAATAGGAAACATATAAAAAATATCATTCGGCCAAGCAGGTTCACCATAATAATTGTGGCCCATTCCTTTTGCTAATTTAGCACGTAATTTAGGATCCGTTAAATCCGGTTTTTTTAAGATTGACATAATATCTCCTATTATTATATTTATATATATATATTAAAAACTAAAACCTTATTTCTTTAATAAATCATATTTGATATTATTTTTCTTTTTATAATGGTCCCGAAATACCTTGTTTTCTTATCATTAAGAAATGTGTAATCATTAGCGCAGCTGCAACTAATGGTAAAACAAAGGTATGCGCACTATAAAATCGTGTTAAGGTATTTTGTCCTACACTAACTCCTCCACGCAATAGTTGAACTATTGGAGGTCCAATAATAGGGACAGCCTCAGGTACCCCTGTTACAATTTTACATGCCCAAAATCCTACTTGGTCCCATGGTAATGAATAACCTGTCACACCAAAAGACACTGTTGTAACCGCTAGAGTTACTCCCGTAACCCATGTTAATTCACGAGGTTTTTTAAATCCTCCAGTTAAATAAACTCGGAAAACGTGTAAAATTAGCATAAGTACCATCATACTTGCAGACCAACGATGAATAGA